TGATTTCTCCTTAGAATAAAAAGGCAATATATAATAGATATTTAACTAATTTAAATTTTAAAATAGTTCTGTCGGTTGAATTTTAGAATTATTAATTGACAACCTTAATAACAATTATAATCTGTTTTCAAGGTAATTTAATCATATTCATATATTTAGTATATTATAACTTTATAGAATATAAATATAAATTTTTGTATTAATTTAGTAGAAAAACTCTTATAATAATAGCTAGAACTTATTAAACTTTTAATTACTTTACAAAATTCATCAATATAATTTATTAAAAAAATAGTATGATTAATCAATCAAATAAAATTCTGAATAGTAATATTAGAAAATTAGTTAGTAAAGATTATCAATATGGATTTTCAACAAATATTGAAAAAGATATTATTGAAAAAGGATTAAATGAACAAACTGTTAAATTAATTTCAGAAAAAAAACAAGAACCCAGATTCTTATTAAATTTTAGATTAAAGGCTTATAAAAAGTGGAAGAAGATGGCTGAACCTGATTGGCCGTATTTAAAATTTCCACAAATTAATTATCAAAATATAAGTTATTACTCGGCACCGAAATCTCAAAAAAAATTAAAAAATCTTGATGAAGCAGATCCCGAATTATTAAAAACTTTTGAAAAATTAGGAATTTCATTAACAGAGCAAAAACGATTAGCTAACGTAGCAATTGATGCTGTTTTTGATAGTGTGTCTATTGGAACTACTTTTCAAGATGAATTAAAAAAATCTGGAGTAATATTTACTTCGATTTCTGAAGCAATTCATAATTACTCTAAATTAATTGAAAAATATTTAGGTTCTGTCGTTCCAATTGGAGATAACTATTTCTCTGCATTAAATTCAGCTGTGTTTACAGATGGGTCATTTTGTTATATTCCTGAAAATATAATTTGTCCATTAGATCTTTCAACATATTTTCGAATAAATGATAAAAATACAGGACAATTTGAACGTACATTGATCATTGCAGAAAAAAATAGTCAAGTAAATTATTTAGAAGGTTGCACAGCACCACAATATGATACAAATCAACTACATGCTGCAATTGTTGAATTAATTGCTTTAGAAAATACTATTATAAAATATTCGACTGTCCAAAATTGGTATGCTGGAGATGAATTTGGAAATGGGGGAATTTATAATTTTGTGACTAAACGAGGATTATGTGCTGGAACAAATTCGAAAATTTCATGGACACAAGTTGAAACTGGTTCAGCAATTACTTGGAAATATCCAAGCTGTATACTAATGGGAAATGATTCAAAAGGCGAATTTTATTCAGTTGCATTAACAAATAATTATCAACAAGCAGATACTGGAACAAAAATGATTCATATTGGTAAAAATTCACGAAGTCGGATTATTTCAAAAGGAATTTCTGCTGGAAAATCCAAAAATAGTTATAGAGGATTTGTTAATGTTACAAATAAAGCTGTTGGCGCAAAAAATTATTCTCAATGTGATTCTTTGTTAGTTGGGAATTTATCAAACGCTAACACTTTTCCCTATATATCAGTTCAGAATTCAACAACAAAAATTGAGCATGAGGCATCTACATCAAAAATTGGAGAAGAACAAATTTTTTATTTCTTACAACGTGGTATTTGTCTTGAAAAAGCAGTTGAATTAATGATCAGTGGATTTTGCCGTGAAATTTTTACAAAATTACCATTAGAATTTGCTGCCGAAGCAGATAAACTATTAACATTAAAATTAGAAGGAAGTGTTGGATAATGAATATAAATTCTCCTCTTTTAGAAGTTAAAGATTTACGAGTTTCAATTGATGAAACAGAAATTTTAAAAAATTTAAATTTAAGAATTAACAAAGGTGAAATTCATGCTATTATGGGTCCAAATGGCTCAGGAAAAAGTACATTATCAAAGGTTTTAGCAGGACATCCTGCATATAAAATTTTTCAGGGGGATATTTTTTTTAAAGGTTCTAGTATTTTAGATCTTGAACCTGAACAACGATCTCATTTAGGAATCTTTTTAGCATTTCAATATCCAATTGAAATTCCAGGTGTTAGTAATGAAGATTTTTTACGTTTAGCTTATAATTCAAAACAAAAATTTTATAATAAACCTGAAATAGATCCTATTGAATTTTTAAATATTATTAATGAAAAATTAAAACTTGTTAATATGTCACCCATATTTTTGAGTCGAAATGTAAACGAAGGATTTTCAGGTGGAGAAAAAAAACGGAATGAAATTATTCAAATGATTTTATTAAACTCTGAATTAGCAATTTTAGATGAAACCGATTCAGGATTAGATATTGATGCATTAAAAACAATTTCGATGGGAATTAACAATTTTATGAATTCATCAAAATCAATTCTATTAATTACCCATTATCAACGATTATTAGATTATATTCAACCAACTTATGTTCATGTAATGCAAAATGGAAAAATTATTAAAACTGGCTCAGCGGAATTAGCCAAAGAACTAGAAGATAAAGGTTATGAGTGGTTAAAATAAATCAGTTTAATTATCAACCCTTAAAAAGAGCTTATCTGGAAAAATAACCCTAAAATATACTAAAACTCCTTATAATAATAATTGTTCCTGTATATTTTTTAATATTGGGTAATTTACTAAATTAATTAGATTTTATGTACCCAGAAATTTTTTATTCAAATACGTTTACACTATTAGCGGAGGCAGAAGTTGGAAAACATTTTTATTGGGATCTTGCAGGTTTTTTAGTACATGGACAAGTTCTCGTAGTTATCTGGGTTGTTTTATTAATATTATTAATATTTTCATTTCTAGGTACTGCGAATGCTGATCGCATTCCTCATAGTTGGCAAAACTTTATGGAAGCATCTGTTGACTTTGTAACAGACATTGCTAAAGATCAATTAGGTGAAAGTTTTTATAAAGAATGGATTCCATTTATTGGAACCTTATTCTTCTTTATTTTTGGCTGTAACTGGGCGGGTGCAATTATCCCTTGGAAATTAATTGAATTACCAGAGGGAGAATTTGCAGCTCCAACTAACGATATCAATACAACAGTTGCATTAGCTTTATTAACTTCATTTGCTTACTTCTATGCAGGTTTAAGTAAAAAGGGCTTTGGATATTTCAAACGTTATGTTCAACCAATTCCACTTCTCCTACCAATCAATATTTTAGAAGATTTTACAAAACCGTTATCATTAAGTTTCCGATTATTTGGAAATGTATTAGCGGATGAGTTAACGATTACTGTATTAACTTCATTAGTTCCGTTGGTAATCCCATTACCAATTATGTTATTAGGAATTTTTGCTGGTTCAGTACAAGCTTTAATTTTCTCAACATTAGCAGCTGCATATATTGCAGAAGCTCTTGAATAACTTTTTATTATTAATCTCATTAGATTTTTTAAAAATTATATACATATTTACAAATTAAACTTTATTATGGATTCTATTATTTCTGCTGCTTCTGTTATTGCTGCTGGTTTAGCAATTGGTTTAGCTGCTATCGGACCTGGTATTGGTCAAGGTAACGCTGCTGGTCAAGCTGTTGAAGGTATTGCTCGTCAACCAGAAGCAGAAAACAAAATTCGTGGTACGTTATTATTATCTTTAGCTTTCATGGAAGCATTAACAATTTATGGTCTTGTTGTAGCTTTAGCATTATTATTTGCTAACCCATTTAATAGCTAATAAAAAATAGTTAAATTTTTTCTTGATTCTAAGATAAAACTTTATTACTTAAAAAGAATGACTCATTAAAATTTTAATGAGTCTTTTATTAAAAAAATTTTAATTCTATACTATAATATATAGATTTTATATGATTGACTTTTCAATATTAATTTCAAGTTCAGAAGTTAGTGGACCTGGTGGACTATTTGATATTGATGCAACTTTACCGTTAGTAGCTATTCAATTTTTATTATTAATGGTTCTTTTAAACGTGATTTTATATAATCCGTTATTAATAATTATTGAAGAGCGTAAAGAATATATTCTAACGAATCTTAGTAAAGCGTCAGAAATTTTAGCGGAAGCCAATAAATTAACAACACAGTATGAACAAGAATTAGATAGCGTCCGCAAAGAAGCCCAATTAGAAATTACAAACTCACAAAAAATTCACAAGGAAATCTTGGAAGTTGAATTAAATATTTCTCAAAAATATATTGATAATTTATTAGATACTATTACAAAAGATCTTCTTGCCAAAAAAAATATTGCACTTAATAATTTAGATGAAATTGTGGAATCACTGTGTGTGAACATTGAAACTAGATTAGCAATTTAAATTTTTTGTTAAACGTAATTTTCCTTTTTATAAGTGAACAGTTTATATAAAAACTCGAAAACATGGAAAATTTTGATCAAATTTTTACATTACTTGCCGAACACGAAGGTATTGGTTTAAATACAGATATTCTAGAAACAGGCTTAATTAATATTCTTGCGTTACTTGGAATTTTAATTTATACCGGTCGAGACTTTTTAGGATCATTATTAGAAGAACGAAAAACGACTATCGTAAAAGGTGTTCAAGATGCAGAAGATCGATTAAACGAAGCACAAAAACGTTTAAATGAAGCACAAAAACAATTGAATCAAGCTAATATTGTTATTAGTGAAATTAAAAATGAAACTGTAACAACAAAAAAAGTTTTGCTTGAATCAGATGCTTTTCAAGCAAAAAAGGATCTAACAATTCGTTTTGAGCGAGCATTAGCAACTTTTCGATCAAAAGAGCGCCAAATCTTTGTAGAGATTAAACAACAAATTGTTTCTATTGTTTTACAAAGAACGGTAAGCCGAGCGCAAGAAACATTTAAATCAAAAGAACGTGCAACTGCATTAATTAATGAAACTATTAATAAATTAGAAGGAGATTTATTATGAGTGCAAGTCCATTAACAGCGAAAATTGCAGCCCCTTATGCACGCGCTTTATTTGATTTTTCAGTTGAAAAAAATATTATGCATCAAATTACAGCAGATTTTCAAAATTTAGATATTTTTTTCAGTGAAACATCTGAATTAATAGAATATTTAAATAACCCTGTTGTAAGCGAAGAAGCAAAACGGGAAGTTTTAACTAAAACATTGAAATCACAAATTAATACTGAAACATTTAAATTTTTAATGGTTTTAGTAGAGCGTAATCGAATTAATTTATTAAGCTCCATTATTAATAGTTATTTAGAATTAGTATATGAAACTGCTTCGATTAAAATGATTGAAGTTTCAACAGCATCTGCTTTTACGAATTTACAGAAAAGTACACTAATTCAAAAATTAAAAGAATTAACAAATGCACGAGAAATTCGATTAGTAATTACTGTAGATCCTGCTTTAATTGGTGGGTTTTTAATTAAAACAGAGTCAAAAGTAATTGATTTTACAATTAAGAACCAATTACAGAAATTAGCAAAACATTTAGATACTGTTTTAGAAATTTAACTTTTATTAACTTTTTATATCTTAAGAAATAATACAATGATAAATATTCGTCCAGACGAAATTAGTAGTATTATCCGTGAACAAATTGAACAATATGATCAAGATGTTAAAGTAGATAATATTGGTACTGTCTTACAAGTTGGTGATGGTATTGCTCGAGTTTATGGTCTTGACCAAGTAATGAGTGGTGAGCTTTTAGAATTTGAAGACAAAACAATTGGTATTGCTTTAAACTTAGAAAACGACAACGTTGGTGTTGTATTAATGGGTACAGGTCGTCAAATTTTAGAAGGTAGCACTGTAAAATCAACAGGTCAGATTGCACAAATTCCTGTTGGTGACGCTTTCTTAGGACGAGTTGTAAATGCTTTAGGCGCACCAATTGATGGTAAAGGTGAAATTGAGAGTACAGATACTCAATTACTTGAAGCAATGGCTCCAGGTATTATTAGTCGTAAATCAGTTTGTGAGCCTCTGCAAACTGGTATTACATCTATTGATGCAATGATTCCGATTGGTCGTGGTCAACGTGAATTAATTATTGGTGATCGTCAGACAGGTAAAACTGCAATTGCAATTGATACAATCATTAATCAAAAAACAGAAGATGTTGTTTGTGTTTACGTTGGTGTTGGACAAAAAGCTTCAACTGTTGCACAAGTTGTAAATGTACTTGAAGAAAAAAATGCAATGGCATATACGATTATTGTATCAGCAAGTGCAAATGATCCAGCTACATTACAATATATTGCTCCTTATGCAGGTGCAGCATTTGCTGAATACTTTATGTATAAAGGAAAAGCAACATTAGTTATTTATGATGATTTAACTAAGCAAGCAATGGCATATCGTCAAATGTCATTATTACTACGTCGTCCTCCAGGACGCGAAGCCTATCCAGGTGATGTATTTTACTTACATTCACGTTTATTAGAACGTGCTGCAAAATTAAGTGATGCATTAGGTGGTGGAAGTATGACAGCACTTCCAATTATTGAAACACAAGCTAGTGATGTCTCTGCGTATATTCCTACAAACGTAATTTCAATTACTGATGGTCAAATCTTCTTATCGAATGATTTATTTAACTCAGGTATTCGTCCAGCTATTAATGTTGGGATTTCAGTATCGCGTGTAGGTTCTGCTGCTCAAACTAAAGCAATGAAAAAAGTTGCAGGTAAATTAAAATTAGAATTAGCTCAATTTGCGGAATTAGAAGCCTTTTCACAATTTGCTTCAGATTTAGATGAAGCAACACAAAAACAATTAGCACGTGGAACACGATTACGTGAAATCTTAAAACAGCCACAAAATTCACCGTTTTCAGTTGCAGAGCAAGTTGCATTAATTTATACTGGAATCAATGGTTATTTAGATGATTTAGCAGTAAACGATGTTAAAAAATATTCTGCAAGTTTAATTTCATATATTACTACATCTAAGCAATCTTATACAGATATCGTTACTTCAACAAATCAATTTACAGAAGAAGCTGAAATAGCATTAAAAGAAGCAATTTCTGAATCAAAAGAAATTTTTGCTAAAAACAGTTAATAGATAAAACATATGATAATTATTATATTCTTATTACTAATTGCTTAGTAATAAGAATATTTTACCTCTTGAAATGCTTTTAAATAAGGGCTTTTTAAGTTTGTTATATTAAATGTAAACTATTAATTTTTATCATGAATAATTTTATAAATTTTTTTAGCTTTTTTAATTCGCTTTGAATTACTTATTTTTTTCAAAACTAATTCCAATTTTTGTATATTCCTGTATTGTCAATCCTTTGACAGCAAGCATTCCTTGAGTATCATTTAAAACAAGAGGTAGCCTAATTGTCTTTGAGATTAATGTAAAAATTAAGTCGTTTAATGTTATTTCTACACAACGCATTGGGCCCGAGAGTACAAAGTTTGTAGATTTACAGATTAATTGCCTGCTATATTACCGCAATAATAACCTTTTTATTCTTTCAGCGGAACCGTCAGAATTTTTTGGTTTTGAAGCCCTCGTGGAAAATACGATTCTAGAAATGTTGGTAATGGTCAATGTTTGTCTCATCCACCATCTAGATTTGAACGAGAGACACTTCATATGACGAAACAAATGTGTCATGCGTCAGTAGATGAAAATGGTTTTGTGATGAGTTATAATAAAGCTGTTAAGTTACTTCAGGAAACTTATCGTGGTTCAATGCAGGTTACAGAAGATTTTAGAATCGGTGACTGGCAAGCAGCATCTCATCTTTATCATGGTAATGGAGTTGGTGTCGATCCAGGAGCGTTCGGTATGTTACAAGCCGAATTAGACAAACTTAGAGGCGGATTTATTAATTATGCTAGGAAAGGATACAAATTACCTTCTATAGAGCATGTAAGAGCTTATCAAACAGCCTTGAAGCCTATTTGTTTAGATTCTACGAGTATTAGACACGACGACGCAGAATATTATTACAAACATAGTATGGAGGGAACAACTGTTTTTCAGAGTAGCCGATATCTTGTCTGCTTTAACCAAACCACGGGTGATTTAATTACTGGCGATAAACAACGAGCTGGGACTATAAGAAAGTTCAATGAAACAAATCGAATTGGTAGTCAAAGATGGATCGATAAATGGTCTAAAAAATAAAATGGAACAATTTATGAAACTAATGTACAATAAAAGAGAACATTTAGAATTGCTAAAAAAAAAATCTGGTGATATAAGCCGGGATGATTGCCAAAAATGTTTAAACTATTCAGCTCTGACAAATTGTCGTTTGGATTGGTGTATTCGTGAAACTTACGTAGAATTATTGGAAGATTTTCAAAAAGGAAAAATTAATACTTCCGAGTTTTGTCTAGCTTTTGAGAATACTGGTAAATTAACTTCTGATATTATAGATATTTTTGAATCAAACTTTATTATTTTGTCACCTGATGAGAAAGTAGTGGACTTTTCTAATTTACTTGAGGAAGTTTTTGATCTTTGCCGAGACTACTTCCAAGATTTAGAGTTTTTGGATGCTAACCCTAGCTCTGAAAATTTTGAAAAATCTAAAATTGAGTTCAACAATTCTTTGGGAAAGATTTATTTAAAAATTCAAAAATTTTTGAATGAAGAGTGAGAAATTATCTTACTCTTCTTAATTATTTTATATTTTATATAGTACCTGAAACCAATTTATTTTCATTCTAGAGTATTTCAGGCCCATTTCAGAGCATGTTTGGTTGTCTGATCCCGTGATTATTTAAATAAAAATATTTTATTAATTTCCAGACTGATAAATGTTCATCTGGGGTATACCCTAAAACTACGGCAATATTTTGTTTTTTATTTATTATTTACCAACTCTTGACAAATAAAGTTTTAAAATGCATACTTAATAAACAAACTTTAAACAAGGAGTAAAAAGATGTTTGAAGAAATCCCAATGAATTGTAAATATGCTTATGCACGCGTAAGTTCGAAGTCACAACAAGATAACTCTTCTTTAGAATCTCAGAAACAAGAGTTTCTGAAACTCGGGGTTCCTGAACAAAATATCCGAGTTGAAGTTGGATCCGCTGCTGAGAACATAAAGGATCGTCCAATTTTCTATAGTTTGATTGATAATGAATTAACTCAGAATGACCTCTTATTTGTTACTAAAATTGACCGTTGCAGCAGGAATACACTTGAATTCTTAAAGTTACAAGAACGACTTCATAAAAAAGGTGTTACTTTTATTTCATTAGATTTACCATATTCCAACGATATGGCTGTTAATAAACTAATTTCTACTAATCTTGCTGCTATTGCTACCTTTGAAAATGAACGTCGGAAAGAGCGACAGCGCCAAGGAATTCAAGCTGCTAAGAAAAATGGCAAATATTTAGGAAGAAAAACTGTTATTACAAAAAAACTAATTGCTCAAGTTCAGGATTTAAAAGAAAATAAAAAGTTATCGATTACAGAAATTGCTAAAGTTACAGGAAAAGGCCGAAATACTATTTACAAAATTTTGAAAGAGGAATTAAATTACATTCCATACAATCGATTAGTAAAAGCAACCAAAGGAGAAACAAATGAAACAAAATAAGTTAAATTTTAATATCCAAAATATAGTTGTTGATTATATTACTTTTAAATTTCAAGAATCTCACTGTGATCAAAATAAAATTGCAAAATATCTTTTCAATCTTGGATTTAACTCCTATCAACAATCAGCCAAATTATCAAAACCAGTTAAAGAATCGATTTTTGTGAGTTCCGAAAATAAATTTCAAGTTCTTTTTGTCAACGATCATTCTTATTGGAAAGGAACTTTGCTTCAATTTTCAGGCTTAAATGCTAGTCAGTTTTATTTTCTTGCAAAACAAAATATTATGGATTGGAAAATTTTTGATACAGCAACTCTTAGTCGTTTCGATATTTATTATTCTCGAGAAAACAATAAACAAGACAAAATATCTTCAGCAGATTGTCTTCAAAATTGTTATAAAAAAATAAAACAAACCAACAAGAATGTTACTCTTGAGAAAAATAGACTAGGTTTAATATTAAAAATTGGAAATCGAAGAAGTAACAATTATTCTCGTATTTATCAAGAAAAAAGTTCTTTAAAATTTGAATATGAGATGAAGGGCAAATCTCTTGAAAAATCTTATAACTTATTAGTTTTAAACAATTTTGAAGAAATGGAACTTATTTTAACAAAACGATTTTTATCTTATTTTGGTAAGTTATTGCCTCTTGAATGCTCTTATCTGGACTGGTTAGTTTTTAAGTTACGCCCCATTCGTAAGCAAAATAATTTTCAACTAGGTTTAAACTCTGATTACATTTCATCTGAAATAGCACTAAACCCAAAAACTTTGATTCAATTTATTCAATTTTTAAATTATGCTCAAAATCTGGATTATACAATTGCAAACTGGGATGAAGTTTATTATCGAAAAGTTACTTTTATAGTTAGAGATTTTATAACCTATCAAAATCCTACAATTAGTTCCACGAATCGTTATAAATTAAAAAAAACAAAAGAATTTTTTAGAGATTTATTAACCGGAGCTGTTATCGATTCATTTCAAAGTGATTGTTTTAGAACCTTAATTGCTATACCTCGAATTGAATATGAAATTTGTCCAAAACAAAAGTATTTAATTGCTAATGTTTGGATGGTTAACGAATTATTCTATTACAATTATCCGTTTTATTTTCCTAATTTTTTTAACACGAAGCTAACTAAAGATCAATTTGAAGTTCGATTTAAATTTATTCAAGTTTTTAGTTCGATAAATATTGAAAAAGTATTTTGGGTACAAGAATTTATTACATCTAAGCTTTCCAATCAACGAAAAGCTACTATTAAAAAGTATTTTATCGAGGTAATTCAACTATTGCAAAAATATGATTTGATAGAAAATAATTATAAATATATCTCTCAAGGTAACATGTATAAAACTCCAAAATTAGATGTTAAAAATATTTCTGAAGGATTTATTCTTTATGAGAAATTAAATATATAATTTTTGATTAAAATGTGCGGTAAGACATAGTCATAGTTTTGTTCAACCCATCTTATTTTAATGTAATAATAATCTTTGTTTTAACTAGTAATAATAACGTTTTAATCGATTTTAAAGTATGAAACTCACGTTCGAAAAGTGTCCACTAAGACGGACACTTTTCGAACGTAAGACGGACACTTTTCGAACGTAAGACGGACACTTTTCGAACGTAAGACGGACACTTTTCGAACCTGTTAAGAGGAAACAATTTCAGCTAACTCCGGGTCAATAGGAATACCTTTCTTTCTAAGTCTTCTAACGATTAATCGAGCCATTGACTTGGTAATTTTACCTTCTCGAATAGCTTTAATTAAACTTCTCATCATAAGATAAAAACTCGAATGGCGGGTAGTAAATAATATGTAAATGATAAAAGTTATACAAAGCGCAAAATTACGACGTCCAAATTGTGTTTTTAGATTTAAATATTTTGTTAATACTGAATGCGCTATCTCTTTTTTTTCTTCAAACGGTATCGTTTCATCTTCTAAAATATCAAATAGATATTTCAGGTTTTGGTCACATTGGTCTAAATAGATTTTTTCTCCACCAACCAGGATAAATTTCTTTTTTTCCAAGTCTGGCAAGTTCTGTGGAAATGCATCACGTAAATATGTACTAACCGCAGTTGCGGGAATTTTACTAATGACTACAGCCCCACCAGTTGCTAGACCTGCTAGCAATCCTTTTTTGGCTAGAAAATTTAACACAACCTGTGCTACAATTTTAATACTAATCCCTGAAATTTCAATTAGAGCTCCACCGCGAGGATATTTTTCTTTAGTGACAGGTGCATCCTTCAAAAATTCTGGATGATTTTTAAGGTATTGTTTCGATAGAACCTGCAATATTCCACCAGTTACTGTACAGATAATAACTATTTTCACATCATTTCGACACAAAAAAATTTTTAAAGAAGTTAAATTCATTTTCAATCTTAAATTATTGTTTTAATTTTAACTCTAATATATTTTTACAAAAAGCACAAGCATTTTAATTCTCGAGCATTTTAGGACCATCTCAGAGCATATTTAAATCTTCCAACCGTACATAGAAATATCTTATTTCTTACCACGCCCCAACTGCTCATCTGGGGTATACTCTAAAAGGTCAATAATCGAGTTCGAAAGGAATGAAATATTTTGATGGAGGGGTAATGATATTGAAATGTCTTCTGAGAGGCCAAAATAAAGCCCGATAATGCAAATAAATTTAATTTAACTGTACCTGGATATGAGAGGGCATTTATCTTCGATTTTAGACTACTTTATTCGGGGAGTAGGATTAGCAAGGGCTAGAACTAAAATAACGAACTCTGACTTATCAATCAGAGTTCGTTATCTATCAATAATTTCTCAAAACTAGAAAAATCCTTTATCTGAATCCACTCGTCAGACTTCCAAACTTTTACATCTTCGACTAGTATTAAATCTAAATGACTATTTTTAAATATTGTTTCCCTGAACTCAAAATCCATAAAGTTACTTGCTCTTAAATTACTATTTAAAAATTCACAATTTTTAAAAGTACTCGAGTTAAACTCTGCCCGTGTTAAATTAGATTCTTCAATTTGACACTCCAAAAAAGTACAACTCCAAAATTCGGATTTTCTGAATGTTACATTACTAAATCTGCAATTTTCAAAAATAGTCTTAGAAAAAACTACCTGTAAAGTCTATATTTTTGAAAGTAAGATTTACGAAATTTATTCCCCCCATAACAGAACACTGAAGAGACTGATTCAAAACAATCTCATTTGAAAATTTTTCATTATTACCAAGCACTAACTTATCACCTTTTTCAAGATTTCCAATAATACTTTGAAGGTTATTGTTCATTATTTAATCCTTTACAAATAATTTAAAAAGTAAATATCAACTGTATTGTCACTCTTATCTTCCGCTCTTTTTAAAACTCTGTCGATCATATTTTGCTTTTGATTAGAATCTCTAATTAAATCCAAATTAACCACATGTAATACATTATCAGGACTTTTAGGACCGCCAGGAAGACCACAAAACTCTTCTTTTTGAGGAGGAATTTTTTTGCCCATATTATAAGCTACAGTCTCGAGACTTGGGAAATTTGATATGTCAATCCCTTTCTTATCTACTAAATCTTGAAAATCTATTGGAGTTTTATAATCTACATGAGTATAACCTTTAGAACTATCAATTTCAAAATCAAGATCAACAGCTTTATTACTTGGTCGACGGATATTTGTGTACATTCCTTCAGCCTCTCCTTCTAAACCTCCTTTTGCTTCAATCAATGATTTTTCATCGGGACTACCAGTTTGCGGATTAGTCGATAAGTCATTAAATCTTTCTTGACTACACTCAAGTTCATAACCTTTTTCTGATATTTCTTACATAAAATTTTCATACTGTTTTTTCATGTCGAATTCCGGAGCTGGGTATTGATCCCCGCGATTACCACGTCGAGCATTCAGACCAGTATCAACTTCCCTGAAAGATCGGATTTTGGTGCTTCTGGTATATTTCCAAGCCCTTGAATATTTTGAGGTGGATCAACATTAATCCCTCTGCCTCTCATTCTTGGTTGACCAAATGGATGACGTCTACAGGGGTTATTATTGAGAGGAAAACCATCTGCTCCAGGTAATATTCCATCACCCTTTACGAAGATTACTTCATCCATACCAGTTAAGTTTGTCTCAAAAACCTTTTGTTGGAATTCAAGTGTTGTACCATTTCCAGTTCGAATAATTTTACTTGAGTTGTGAAAACCATCAAGATTATTGAATTCTTGATTTGAAATTACTTTTTCCTGAGTTAATGGTGTTGCATTGGAATAATTAAGATCATTTGTTTTTAAATTTCCAAAGAGTAAATTTCCTACTAAAACAGTAGACGCGAAAATTCGTCGTTTTTTTTCGAGAACTCTTTTTTCTATTTTTATTATTTCTTTTATTAAAAAAATTCAATAATTTCAATTTTCGTTTCATAAAAAATTTAATTATTTTAATATTATTTTACTAAAAATTTAAAAAAGTGTCCGTTTTTTGAGATTGAAATTTTCAAAATATTGATAAAGTACTGATATAAGAGTAAAATTTTAATATCATCGTAATATATTTTACGGCTAATAGACAACATCAACTTTTGGAACACTTTTTTTGATTACTTTTATAATATTTAAAATACTTTGACTTAAAAAATAAGCCAGAGTCTTTTAAACATTTTAAATTTCACTAAATCTTTTGTAATTACTTTGCTTTATTAAGATTGAACCCATTTATACGATGATTTTAAACACTGTTTTCTAATAGGTAATTGGTTTTATTCTAATTGTTGAATATTTATATTTTTATTAACCAGTTCTAGTATACTATGAATAGTCCATTATTGAAACCATTCGTAAATTGTTAAAATTAATCTTGTTTAACTTTAACAATTTGGTTACCTGCAAGTTTAAATCGCTTGGTCAAGTAGCATAAAGTAAGTATTTTTTTTTATTCTTTTAAAAGATATAGTCTTTATTAGTTTTAAAAAACAATCTTTTTAATTATGGTAATTTCTAAAAAACTTTAATAAAATAATTGAATAACTATCTTGATATAAATTTTTAATATATTAATTATTTTTCTAATTTTTTTAAAAATCAACTTAAATATTTTAGCTTTAAACGCCGATTTAAAATTGGTCCTGTTTTTGCCAATTTATAAATTTTTTTAGTTAGTTTTAGTTACTTCTAGTAATTCATCAAGAGCAAAATTATTAGTATTTGTTCCACTATAATTTACACTGTCAAATCTCACAACAACAGGATAGCGAATTCCACTTTGATCAACTGTTGCTACAGTTCCTGTTTTATTATACCAATATGATTCTTTTCTTTTAATTCGAACAATTGATCCACGATTTATCATAATATTTTTAAATTAAAATTCCTAATAACAGTTAATATTATAATTTAAAATTCCAGTTTTAATAATAAAAATTTCAAAAATAGTTGGTTTCAAATTTAAAATTATCTTATTATAGCTATGTAAGAATAAAGTTATATAAATATCATAATTTTAATAATAAAATGAATCGTAATATAATACAAAAAATTCTTATTGGGTTATTTCTTGCAGCTTGTATTTTTATTGGTTTTCGGATTTCTAATGTTACTGGAGTAATTGATAACAATTCTTCTAAAACTGAAATTAGCACAAATTCAAGTAGCTCAAAAATGACATATGGAAGATTTTTAGAATATTTAGAGCTTGGTTGGGTAAAACAAGTTGATTTGTATGATAATAGTAGAAATGCAATGGTTCTAGCTGCTAGCCCTGAATTAGGGAATCGTTCTCAATCAATTCGTGTAGAAATACCAGTTGGAGCGTCACAACTTATTCAAAAATTAAAAGAATATAATATCGACTTTGATGCACATCCAATTCCAAGAAAAAGTTTATTTTTAACAATAGCTAGCAATTTAATTTTACCATTAATTTTTATTGTTGGATTAGTATTCTTTTTTCAAAATTCAGATAATTTCTCACAAAATTCTGGTTCATCTCCAATGAATTTAGGAAAATCACCAGCAAGATTTGATCAACGTCCAGATACAGGTATTTCCTTTGATGATATTGCAGGAATCGATGAAGCTAAAGCAGAATTTGAAGAAATTGTGTCATTTTTAAAAGAACCAGAAAAATATACATTAGTTGGTGCTAAAATTCCAAAAGGAGTTCTATTAGTTGGACCTCCAGGAACAGGAAAAACATTATTAGCAAAAGCTATCGCAAATGAAGCGAGTGTTCCATTTTACAGTGTGGCAGGTTCTGAATTTGTTGAAATGTTTATTGGTATTGGTGCTGCTCGAATTCGTGATTTATTCAAAAAAGCTTCAGAAAATACTCCTTGCATTGTTTTTATAGATGAGATTGATGCAGTTGGGCGTGAACGTGGTGCTGGTATTGGTGGTGGAAATGATGAGCGGGAGCAAACTTTAAATCAATTATTAACTGAAATGGATGGGTTTAAAGAAAATAAAGGTGTTATTGTAGTTGGGGCAACAAACCGAGTTGATATTTTAGATGCTGCTTTATTACGACCAGGTCGTTTTGATCGACAAATTACAGTTGGTTTACCAGATCGATTAGGAAGACTTGGAATTTTGAAAGTACATGCTCGGAATAAACCTCTTGATCAAGATGTATCATTAGTTCAATTAGCAAATCGAACACCAGGGTTTTCAGGGGCTGATTTAGCTAATTTATTAAATGAATCAGCCATTTTGTCAACACGTTATAAAAAGGATACAATTACAAAAAATGAAGTAAATGAGGCAGCTGATCGAATTATTGGTGGAATTGCTGGTTCAGCAATGGAGGATACAAAAAATAAAAAATTAATTGCCTATCATGAAGTTGGGCATGCAATTGTTGGTTCATTACTAGAAAATCATGATAATGTTGAAAAAGTAACGTTAATTCCACGAGGTGGAGCTAAAGGGTTAACATGGTTTGCACCAGAAGAAGATCAAACATTAGTTTCAAGATCAGAATTATTAGCACGAATTATTACTACCTTAGGTGGTCGAGTGTCAGAAAAAGTTATTTTCGGGGATCCAGAAATTACAACTGGTGCAAGTAATGATTTACAACAAGTTACAAGTATTGCTCGACAAATGGTGACTCGTTATGGAATGTCAAGTATTGGTCCAATTGCACTTGAAGATAATAATAGTGAACAAATTTTTTTAGGTGGAGATAATGATGCAATTAGTGATCGAATTGATAACGAAGTTTGCAAAATTGTTAATCATTGTGAACAAGTAGCAACTAAAATTATTTTAGATAATCGTGTTGTTATTGATCTTATTGTTGAAAAACTATTAGATGCAGAAACACTAACGGGAGATGAATTCCGTCAGCTTGTCAAACAGTATACGATTCCTCCAACTAAAAAATAAAGGTTAATTTTTATTTTTTATGGGAACCTAAAAAACTATACGACTTTTTTCTAGAGACTTGTCCAAACTGATAACTTTGAGAATACTTTTTAAAACTAATTAATAAGGTTTTGCTAAAAACATTAGATAACTTCTTAATCTTTGTTCGATAAACTTTTATTGATAAACTATATAATGTTTGTAAAGAGTAAATATTTTGATGGTTTAAAATTTTTTCATAAAACTGAATAAATTTTAAGCTATTTTTTCAGTTTTAAAAATAATTTGTAATAAATATTTATTAAGCATACTAACAATTTACCATATGAAAAGCTTATTTATCGTTCTTTTAAAAATTTAGCAGGGATTCTAGGATTAGGAATCCTATTAATTTTCTATAATATTTCTAACATAAATTTAATAGGATTTTAGTTAAAAACTTTATAAAGAGTTTACTCGTTTAGACGTTTAAAACTCTTTATAAAGTTTTTACGCATCACAGGGTTGTGCATTTTCATTAAAAATGATTGACGTGTGTCAAATATATTTGGTTTCATATTTGAATCTTGGTTTTTCGCGTAAAAACCTTTTCCATGGAAATAATTTATCGCATCGAGTTCTTCTTTCGTGTAAAAGCTAGAGGTATCTTGTATTCTAAGTCTTTTTAACTGAATTTGTTTTTTTATGGCCAGTTTGTAAAACTCTTCTTGGGATTTTTGATAATCCATTCGAGCCGGCCAATCTGGAAAGGTCTTCATTAACCTAGCGTGAAGAACTAGATCAAATTTTTCTCTTTTTGCTGAAAATAATCCTGGCAAGCCATCTCCACCAGAAACCGCTAAAGCTTTTTGGTTTGAAATAGTTGTTTCTAATGGATTATATTGTCTAACAGTACCAATAGTTGCATCAGGTAATGGACGAGAGTTTACCCACAGCCCAAAGATTAATACCAAAGATAGTATTGGTTTTTCTCTAAAAAATCTAATAATTTTATTCATATTTTGATTATAAAGGTTTTTCATTAAAAAAGATACAAAGATACTTAAACTTAGTTTATTTGCATCATAGGGTTTTCAAGTAGCCTCTGAGAAGCTATTTTAATTGGTTAATACGTTTTTTCAATCTTTTTTTATTTAACTATTGACGCACGAGCTAGCATTTTGTTAATATGATGTTAAGTGTGTTGTAGTTCGCACTGAATATGTAAATTGGCTTGTGCGTCAACAGCTAAATGAAAAAAATATTGAAATTATCTGATCAAGAACGGCAGAAACGTGTAGGCCAATTAGAATAACGTCGGATTGGCCGCTGGAATGAAATTTAAAGGGGTATACATTGAGTTTAGGTCATATTTATCATGGAGAGTCGATTGAATCAAAAATGAGCTGTTTTCGTCTATAAGGTTAATAGGTATTAACCTTATAGAATTTTTTATAATATTGTAAAATAAATTTATGTTAAAATATTTATGTAAGTTTTTAAAGTACCTTGAACAATGGGAAAGATATGAACCATCGAGTTTTTGGTTGTGTAGTATTTGTCTATATATTTCTTTTTCAACCGGTTTTGGTGTTTTATTTACTGAATCCCACAGGCAATCTCACGTAGTCATAGAACAACTCCGAGGCAAACAAATCCGGGAACACCAGATAAAACAATTAAATCGTCGCCAAAAGAGTATGATCCTAAACCAGGTATTTGACTAGGCGCGGGGGGTAACCCTGGAGATAGTGGAAATGGGCCCTCTTCATGGGAAGATGGTAATCTTATACCACCAGAAGAACGTTGGAAATCTGATCCAAATTATTGGGCCGATTATAAGTATAATCCAGAAGACTTCAAGAAAAAAAAGAAACTTGAAGAAGAAGTTTGCAGTATTTCAGACCAACCTCAGACAGTTACTGAGAAATTTGACGAATCTAACGCTGTTAAAAAATTAGTTAAAACAGCTTTGAAAGATCAAGATGTTAAAAACGAATATACTCGAATCAAAAAACGCCTATCAGAAGGTATTAATCCAGTTGATATAGGTAAAAAGTCTACACCAGTAGCGAGTAATAAGGTGCTAATAAAAGGAGACGAAGGTCGTTACCTTTTAGAAATTTCTGGTGATCAGATTAATGTTCTTGGTATTTGTGCTCGTGGTAATAAGAAAAACGTTAAAAGTTTTGAGAATTTAATGAATGATATGTATGGTGTAAATCTTCAATATTAAAATTTAAATTAAACTATGAAAATTAAAAAAATATCTTATCTCGATCCTTTAGTGGATCTAAAAAATGACTGTTTAGATGTTTTTGTAACTTTAGAGAATGATGATTATTATCTAATAGAAGTAACGACACCTAAATTTTTCTACACTCTTATGGAAAAATCAAAAAGTAATTTTGTGCCACCTAGTTATCCATATATTATCGTTTCGAAATTAACAGATGGTATTATACGAGCTGCTATACAAGAATTTATTGATACAAAAGATGATTCTTATTGGTTAAAATTGTATCATATAACAGCTACTTTAAATATAGAAGATATAAATGAAATTTTATATCGAAAGGAAAAGGAAAATACCGAATTAGAAGCAGAAATCGAAGCAGAGGATTAAATAAATATTTACTTTCTATAAGTTCGAGTACTTGTTGTTTGTTAAAAGCGGGATTGCTAAATTTATTTTATAGCAATCTCAGTTTTACTTATTAAAACTATCTAAAAACTTCTCAAGTGTTATTGAATCATGTACCTTTCGCAAGAAATTTTGTCTTGTGTCAAATATGTTTGGTTTTACTTTTAGATCCGGTTGTTTCTTCTAAAAACCAGTTCCACGAAACTAATCTATTTGCATCTAATTCTTCCCTAGTGTAGTAGGATTTTTTGTTTAACTGTCTTAGCCTTTTAAGTTCTTTCTCTCTTTTCAGGGCTAATTTGTAGAATTTCTCTTGCTTTTTTTGATAATCTATTCGCTCATCCCAACCCGGAAAGTACTGCTTCAGTTGATAGGAAAACCTTAAATTCATTTTTTCTTTTTTAAAACTATTTGAGATTGAATCTATAACGGTACTAAGCATCAGCCAACTTATTATTTATAAAGTTTTGAAAAAGAAATTGGGATATATTTTAAATCGATTAAGTTTAAAAAAAAATTCTACTACTATGATTATACTTTAAAAATAGAATAAACAAGATGTTCATAAATATAATATTTTTTTAATAAAAATGAATAAATTTATATAAATAAATTAAATATTGATTTTTTTCTCAACGCTAAATTCTATTTTAAAAATCGAATAAAAATTTATGGCATTATTTACTAGTTGTTTAAAAAGAGTTTCATTGAAAGTATTAAAGATCAAATTAGTTAAGATCTATTAAATTTTTAAAAAATTTTTCAATAAACTGCGTGTAGTTTTATCGTGTATTTATTATTGACAAGGAAAAAATTATTCAATATTATACGATTAATAACTTATTGTATGATAGAATAATGAATTACTTCATTTATAAAATTAATTTAAGATTTAGTCAATTACCTTGTTAATTAAAATATGGTGATCAAATTTTATATTCTCATTCTTTAAAAGTTTACTTTAAAACCTTATATTAAAAAAATTTATGCCAAAATTAAAAACACGAAAAGCTGCTCTAAAGCGCTATAAAGTTACAGGTAACGATAATTTTTTACGTCGTCATGCCTTTAAAGGTCATTTATTAATGAAAAAATCAAATAAGCAGAAACGAAAGTTATCACAAGTTCTTTGTATAAAAAAAAGTGATATAAAAGCAATTAGATTAATGTTACCTTACTAATTCAATAATAATAATCAATAAAATAGATCAAAATGGTTAGAGTTAAACGTGGAAATGTCGCTCGAAAACGTCGCAAGAAAATTTTATCTCTTGCAAATGGATATCGAGGTGCTCATTCAATTTTATTTCGAATCGCAAATCAACAAGTAATGAAAGCTTTATGCTATTCATATATTGGTCGTAAACAGAAAAAACGAATTTTTCGAAAAATTTGGATTAGTAGAATTAATGCTTCGTCCCGTACAAGTGGACTTTCATATAGTCAATTAATAAATAAATTTAAGAAATCCAACATAGATTTAAATAGAAAAATGCTTTCACAAATTTCTATTTTGGACGCTTCAACTTTCAAATCTTTAATAGAAGTTATTAATTAAAATCCTCAACATTGAGTAAAAATTTATAAAAAATTTTGATAATATGGATTCAAGTAATGATTTAGAAAAGTTAATTGAGAATTTACCGTTTTTTCTTCAAGACCACTTGAATAAACACATTGATAAAAATCAACTTCTTGAAATTATTTTAGATCTAGGAAGACGACCCGAAGCTCGATTTCTTTATGGTCCTGAATATTTATCACAAAAAATAATTTCCTGGCAAGATCTTGATTTTATAGTTAAAAGAATCAGTAGATTTAGTAATGAGAATCGTGCTGGGATTGAACGAACTTTTCATCGAATTAGTTGCATTCGAAATCGTCAATTTTTAATAAATGGATTAACATGTCGGGTTGGACGAGCCATATTTGGAACCATCTCTGTAATTAGAGACTTATTAGAAGATGAAAAATCAATTCTAATTTTGGGAAAGCCAGGAGTTGGAAAAACAACAATTCTTAGAGAGATTGGCCGCATTTTAGCTGATGAAATGGAAAAACGGGTAATTATAATTGATACATCTAATGAAATTGCCGGTGATAGTGATATTCCTCATTCTGGAATTGGGCATGCCCGACGAATGCAAGTTCCAAATACTGATTTGCAGCATCAAATTATGATTGAAGCAATTGAAAATCATATGCCTCAAGTTATTATTATTGATGAAATTGGTACTGATTTGGAAGTTTTGGCTGCTCGCACAATAGCGGAAAAAGGTGTTCAATTAATTGGAACAACACATGGTAATTGTTTAGAAAATTTAGTTAAAAATCCTCCATTGTCAAATTTAATTGGTGGAATTCAATATGTTACATTGAGTGATGAAGAAGCAAAACGTCGTGGAACACAAAAAAGTATTTTAGAAAGAAAGGCTTATCCGGCTTTTGAAATTGTAATTGAAATTAATAATTCAAATTTATGGACAATCCATGAAGATGTTAAAATATCAGTTGATTTATTATTACGAAGTAATCTCGGAATTAATCAATTAAGGAAATTTTCTTTAACTCATAAAATTCAAATCAAATGTCAACAGTTCCAAAATTATTCTAATTTTTTATTACAGAATTCAAATCATTTTAATGAAGTTTTTAATCCGCTAGAAAAATCTTGGATTTCTATGAACCAATTAAAAAATGAGAAAATCTTTCAGTTCAATTCTAAAACATTGGTAATTTATCCATATTCAATTTCAAACAATTTTCTCAAAGAGGCATTATTAAAAATTGGTATAAAATTTGTGGTAACAACAAAGATAGAAAAAGCAAGTTTGATTATTGGTTTAAAACGACAGCTAAAACAAAATTTTAAACTTAAGGAATTAGCAATTAAAAAAAAAATTCCTGTTTATTCTTTAAATCAAATAAGTATCTATCAATTAACTAAGTTTGTTCAAATTTTGTGTTAAACTCATCACCATTAATTAATGGTTACAACCCATTTGGTATGAACAATTTATCAGTTTGGGCATGGATGTTCTTATTTGGACACTTAATTTGGGCTACAGGTTTCATGTTCTTAATCTCATGGCGTGGTTACTGGCAGGAATTAATCGAAACATTAGTGTGGGCTCATGAGCGTACACCACTTGCTAATTTAATTCGTTGGCGTGACAAACCAGTAGCATTATCAATTGTTCAAGCTCGTTTGGTTGGTTTAGTCCACTTTGCTGTTGGTTATATTTTAACTTATGCAGCATTTGTTATTGCTTCGACTTCAGGTAAATTTGCTTAGTAATTTTAACTGACTTAAAGAATATTTATTAAATTTTAATAAATATTCTTAGTTAACACTTCTTTAGTGCTGGTTGAATCTTATATAACATCAAAGTAGCACATAAAATTTAGTCTACTAAAAAACTTGCACCAATTGCATCCAAAAAAATTGTTTCTTTTTTAAAATCTTTCCTAACATACTTGGTAGCCGTATACTTAAGAATTTTGCTACCGCATTTTGTACCAGTTCTAATCAAAATTACACTTTTTGAATTCAGTACTTCAACAATTTTACAATAAATGCACCGTGTCCAGCTTATCCCAGTGTTTCATCTATAAACGTACCAATTAATTGATTAGAATTCACAATTTAAACTCCTAAAAATTTTATAAATAATTCTTCCAAATATGAGTCTTACTAGTTTATTCTAATACAAGTACTAAAACATGTCAGTAGTTATTTCAACAAATGTAATATATAAAGTTATAATTCAAACAAGAATATATGAGACTTACATCCAATCTTCATGATGCTCAATAAATATCTTCAAGTGCTTATCGTGCATTTATTTCAACATTTCACTACAAGTCAGATGAATCCGATGCTGATCTCTATTCTGATAACTCAGACTCTGATTTATCAGATTTCGATCCAAATAGTTTTGGGTGCGATGAAATTAGACCAGAAGTAGAAAAGATGAAAAATTTCAGTATAACAATTTATATCAAAGTGCTTGATTGGGGGTTAGCCTTAGCTTTATTATTAGTTACTGGAATTTAAATCAGTGAATTACTGCTATTAAAAATGAAACAAGTGGAGAGTCTTTTTATCAATCATTGGATTCCATTGATCGAGTCAAACGAGGTCCTGCAAATCATAAAGCCTTCTTAATAACCAAAGAAGGAAGTAGAATTATACAAGAGAGGCGTTCAAATTTTGAGCTTCTGCAGCTTTTTAAAGATGGGGATTCCTATATTTTTACAGTCACGAATTCCAAGAAACCATTATCACGAGAAGCCTTTACTAATTTAATCAATAAATTCATTAAAGACTGCGCTCGTAAAATGGATCGAATCTATCGAGTCCTAGCTTTCGAGTCCGTTTTATAACACAATTATTTAGGGCCACAAATGATATTGAATTTGTTCGGCAAGCAATTGGTCATGCAAAAATTGATACGACTTCGCAATATGTAGAAAATCTTTCTGAAAAAGAAAGACAGGACCGTATGCTAGAAATCAGTGTTGATAAAGTTAAGAGCGAGGTTAAAATATGAGGGTTATCAGTTTTTATTCTGAGGATTTAAAGGTAGATTATTTAAGCTTGAATCTCCAATTTAATAATCTTAACCAAATTCAAAAAACTGCGGATTATTTAGGGGATACCTTCGGCTGCAAAAGCACCTTGTTGGATCAGTCTACTAAATTAAAAAAAACACTGGTTGAAAGTGCTAAGAGAAATTATTCGGCTAGTTTTATAATCAATTCAACCAAGTATTGGAGGGGTACGACCCTTTGCTTTAAAGGGAATTCTGCTCAATTGTTTTATGAGGTTCTTAAATCCAAAAAACTGGATTGGACTGTTTTTGATTTAGACTCTACAAATTTGGGTCGAATCAATGTATGCTACGATCGAAAATTAAATTCAACTGATAGATATCCACATCTTTTTCTTGAAAATTCTTGTCAAACTATTAATGAAAAAAATGACAAGCAACACGCCAAACTGAGTAAGAATGGTAGGATTTTATGGATTGGGAAAAGGTCGAGTTCCAATTTTTTTCGAGTTTATCTAAAACCAGGTAGGAAAAAGATTCGATTCGAGATTGAAGTAAAGAAGGATAAAGTTAAGAATTTTCAACACGATTTTTTCACAGGTCAATTTGAGAGATTTGAGGAGCTTCTAACTGAGCATTTTTATCATCAAGCTACACGATTATTTGATCTTGAAAATTCGTATTGCGATTGGCTGCGTAACAGTTTTAGACGAGTCAGAAAACTGCCGCCTGAAGAAGTATTTGTTAATTCTTTATCGACAAGCTTTCTAACTGAGAAACCTGAAAATGATTTAGTCAAATTAGAATTTGTCTATCGATTAATACAACTGGTCAATTACATGAAATCTTTAAAAGGCTCGTCTAAATCTGCTTTAATAGGTGATCGAACGTATCAAACTTTTGAATTTCAGGTGAATCATTTTTTAGAGTTTATTGGGAAACGGAAAAATAATCATTACCAAATTAGAAAGTTGATTGAGTTCTTGGAATCTTTACAAGATATTAAACCAATCCTAGACTATTTTTCTGATGGTGGTTTTCGACGTTATGTTGCCTTTCCCTATTTGAAAATCGAAAAAAGAAAAGGTTGGTGGGTGGAGTTGTCAATTTGTCGAGAACTGCGTATTTACCGATATCCGTTCCATTTGCCAGAAAGTTTTTTGAATTATCAAGATAATTTTGAGTTAAAAGTAAAATTTGCTTTCTTGCAGTCTTTTTGTGGGGTTCGGGTTCGAAAAACATTTCCAACTCAAGAATTTTTAGAACAAAAATCTATTTCGAATTATAAAAGTGCGAAGTTAAAAAAGTGTATTGTTAAAGTTTTTCATGAACTTAAAGATTTGAAAGTCATTGAACCGGAGTTTGAAGTATTGACAAAAAAAAATCGACTAAACGAAGTGACGGGGTTAACTTCCGGTTTAGTAAGTCGGTCGAAATTGATTTTTTATAGAGAAACTATCCATAATAAATTTAATTATTAAATTTATTATTATTTATACTATAATTTATAGAGAAACTATCCCTAATAGATTTAATTATTAAATTTATTATTTATGTACGATATGGAATTTAAATATTTAGGAGTTTAAATCATGAATCGTAGTCAATTGAACCAATTTGTGGGTACTCTCATTGGTAAGACGCTGGGTTATGCGGTACAAGGTCTTGTTTATTCTGAAATTAGTAAGGCAATTAATTCAAATGCACCAAGTATATTTTTAATTAAAACTGGTACAAACTGTGGGATCAGGCTTATCAAATATACTTGTGAAAATTACGTTAGAACAGATTTTAAAAGCGAAAAAATATTTTCAGATGCAATTGATGCAAGTTTTTTCGCAGATTAAATTTTAAATTTATTATTTAATTTTAAATTATAATTTTAAATTAAATAATAAATTAAATAATAAATTAAATAATAAATTTTAAATTAAAGAAATTATGAGTTTGTCATTTATTCTCCATGATGTCCAAGAAATCTCTAGCAGTGCTTATCGTGCATTTATTTCAACATTTCACTACAAGTCAGATCAATCAGAATCAGATGCTGACCTGTATTCTGATAACTCAGACTCTGACTTATCAGACTTTGATCCTGATATATTTGGGTGTGGTGAAATTACACCAGAAGTCGAAAATATGGTAGATAGTACCTGGGAAATTTGTAATCCGCTTGATGAAGTTTATGGTGGGACAACCTCTAAATTAATCAAAGAAACAGTCAACACCGCAACAGAAGAAACTCAATGTGCTGGACTTAAATTTTTTAAGAATATAATACCGGGTGAAGACCGAAATTTAATTGAAACTTGCACGGAAATATGTTTTTGGTGCTGTTGCGAAAGTGTTAAAAAAGTATCTCCCGTAATAGCCGAGGCAACTAGTAATTTAATTTTCTATTCCTAATAAAAATTTAGAACAAACTTAATAATTCAAAAAGGAGAAGTCGATGATTTTGAAAATTCCTGGTGATTCGCTTCAAAAAGTGGAAAGCGAATTCACAAAAATTATCAATTCCGATATGAGTCATGATAAAAAGTTTAGGGAATTTTTATTACTAATGTCAGAAGGTCATGCAGAAGCTCACTCTATCATGAAAGAAGGATTTGTGGGCTTAGCGATTCAAAATGCGGAGTTAAAAGAGCAAAATAAAGTCTTGAAAGAACAGCTCAACCAACTACAAGAACAAATTGCAATGGTAACGGAAGAACTTCAGGAGCAAAAAGAACGAGAACGATTGATGCAGAAGAAAAAAATGGAAAAATCGAAGACGATTACCAAAAAGAGAACCGATTACGGTAGAGCTGTATGATTCGTTAATTCAAAGTTCTCAAAACTTTAAGTATATCAATTTATATCAAAGTGCTCGATTGCGATCAGCCTTAGCTTTATTATTCGTTACCGGAATTCGAATCAGTGAATTACTACCATTAAAAATGAAACAAGTGGAAAGTCTTTTTACCACTCATTGGATCTCCATTGATCGAGTAAAACGAGGGCCCGCGAATCATAAGGCCTTCCTAACCAAAGAAGGGAGTAGAATTATGCAAGACAGGCATTCAGATTTTGAGCTTCTGCAACTTTTTAAGGATGGTGATTCCTATATTTTTATAGCCGAGAATTCAAAGAAACCATTATCACGAGAAGCCTTTACCAATTTAATCAATAAATTCATTAAAGACTGCGCTCGTAAAATGGATGACAACCCGAATCTATCGAGTCATAGTTTTTGAGTCGGTTTCATAACAGAATTATGGAGGGACACAAATGATATTGAATTTGTTCGGCAAGCAATTGGTCATGCAAAAATTGATACAACTTCGCAATATGTAGAAAATATTTCTGAGAAAGAAATGCAGTTACGAATGTTGGAAATCAGTGTTGAGAAAAGAGCTTTAACAAATAACAAAATCATTTCTTAGGAGGCTGTATATGACTCAGAAATGTACGAAACTAATTCCCCGTGTTATGCTTTTGATACTGAAAATTTAGTAGTGCCCTGGTTAGAAATTGTCGAAAATTAAGATTATAGAGATATAGAATGAAAATTTTTGACTAAATAAAACTAAAGCTTGCATAATTACTCAAAATTTAGTAATATCTAAATTAGTTGATTAGTTTTTTTTCTAAATCCCAAGTAAAGAGAATTAATTAACCAAATTCGGGATATAGCTCAGCTTGGTAGAGCACCTGCTTTGGGAGCAGGGGGTCGTAGGTTCAAATCCTACTATCCCGATTAAAGTTTAACTTTTAAGAATTAAAAGTTTATTACTAAAATTTAATTTTAAAAAATTCTAAAAACTATTGATAGAATTCCATTTATTTTTTATACTAGGTACTTATGTATAATAGATTAGAATCTTATTAACTTAATATTAATTCAAAATGAGCTTAGACGAAAAATTTGTTCCAATTCGAACTGCATTTTATGAAATAGTTAAGAATTTGTTCGAAAAAATAGCTGGATTTTTTGGATATCCAGAAAATCCTGGGATGCTAACAATTTATCAGATGCCAAATACTGAGTATGCTAGATCACAATTTTTTAATAGTCTTCCAAAACATAAAACTTATTGGCCTCCAATTCAACGTCCAGAAACTTGGTTTGAAATGTTAGTCGGACCAACTCCTAGAGTTGATGCTGTTCCGAGATATATATATGAAAGTAAGGATGAAGGATTTTATAATTTTTATATTGAAAATTATAAAAACATGTATTTTTTACCTGATTGGGTTTCGGAATTTATTCAAGTTCGATTAAATATTTGTTTAGATATTAGTCTTTTAGAAACTATTCGGGAAGTTCTATTTATTGGGCTAATGATTTATTCACAAATGGTAGTACTTAGAATTGCTATTTCTTGGTTAATTTATATTAATCCCTATACATTTCCATGGTGTTATCTTGCAGCAGCAGTAGATTGGACAGAAGATGTTTTACAAGGAATTGTACCTGCAATCCTTGGGGTAAATATTACTGGAAGTGTTTTTCTTGGAGTACTCGGTGTAATTGCAGATAGTTTAAATCATTTGGTATTTACTATGCCATTTCTTCCTAGTGAAGCTGAAGAGACAAAACTATTAATTAATCAAGAGATGAAAGATGTATTAGTTTTCCATTATTTACCTATTTCGTGGTATCGTTATCCTATTCCAAATAACATACGAGAGTTTTGGTATTATCAAAGACCAGATATTTTAGAATATATGCAAATAGCTTATAAAGATTTGGATATTCAATTTTTACCAAATAATATTATTCAGGAACTTCATCAAACTGGTAATCTTGACCTAACGAGTCAGATCAATACTATAAATCTATCTTTATCAACGGAAGTCGTATCTAAAGAAACTTTACTTAAATCAAATATAATTATAGATTTTTTAAATAACTATTTTTATAGTTTATTTTAGTCGTGATCTAAAGACTTAATTATCGATAATTAAGTCTTTAGATTATGTATATTTTACTATATGTATAATTGCAAATTAATTTTTATTAATTTAACGGTCCTAATTTTAGTAAAACTTTTTTAAACTAGTAACAAATATTTTTAAAAGTTTAAACAATTATTTGAAAGATAAATATTTATTCTTCTTATTAGTCAGTAATCTATTATTCAACTTTACAAAATAGACTTTTTAACGAAGTTGAAAAAATAAATTTATGGAAATTTAAAGAGAGTTTGATCCTGGCTCAGGATGAACGCTGGCGAGATGCTTTACACATGCAAGTCATACGAGAATTTCTAATTCAAGTGGCGGACGGGTGAGTAACACGTAAGAATTTACCTTTAGGAGGGGGATAACAACTGGAAACGGTTGCTAATACCCCATATGCTTTTGAGTGAAATGGATTTTTCCGCCTAGAGAGAAGCTTGCGCCTGATTAGCTTGTTGGTAAGGTAATGGCTTACCAAGGCGACGATCAGTATCTGGTTTGAGAGGATGATCAGACACACTGGAACTGAGACACGGTCCAGACTCCTACGGGAGGCAGCAGTGGGGAATTTTCCGCAATGGGCGAAAGCCTGACGGAGCAATCTCGCGTGAGGGATGACGGCCTATGGGTTGTAAACCTCTTTTTTCAGGGAGGAATAAAATGACGTGTACCTGAAGAATAAGCATCGGCTAACTCCGTGCCAGCAGCCGCGGTAAGACGGAGGATGCAAGTGTTATCCGGAATCACTGGGCGTAAAGCGTCTGTAGGTGGTTTAGTAAGTCAACTGTTAAATCTTGAAGCTTAACTTCAAAATCGCAGTCGAAACTACTAGACTAGAGTATAGTAGGGGTAAAGGGAATTTCCAGTGGAGCGGTGAAATGCGTAGAGATTGGAAAGAACACCGATGGCGAAGGCACTTTACTGGGCTATTACTGACACTCAGAGACGAAAGCTAGGGTAGCAAATGGGATTAGATACCCCAGTAGTCCTAGCCGTAAACAATGGATACTAGATGTTGAACAGATCGACCTGTGCAGTATTAAAGCTAACGCGTTAAGTATCCCGCCTGGGAAGTATGCTCGCAAGAGTGAAACTCAAAGGAATTGACGGGGGCCCGCACAAGCGGTGGAGCATGTGGTTTAATTCGATGCAACGCGAAGAACCTTACCAGGGTTTGACATGATACGAATTTCTTTGAAAAAAGAAAGTGCCGTTTGGAACGTATACACAGGTGGTGCATGGCTGTCGTCAGCTCGTGTCGTGAGATGTTGGGTTAAGTCCCGCAACGAGCGCAACCCTCATTTTTAGTTGCCTTATGGAACTCTAGAAAGACTGCCGGTTATAAACCGGAGGAAGGCGGGGATGACGTCAAGTCAGCATGCCCCTTACACCCTGGGCTACACACGTGCTACAATGGGTGAGACAATGAGATGCAACTCTGCGAAGATAAGCTAATCTATAAACTCACTCTAAGTTCGGATTGTAGGCTGCAACTCGCCTGCATGAAGTTGGAATCGCTAGTAATCGCTGGTCAGCTACACAGCGGTGAATTCGTTCCCGGGCCTTGTACACACCGCCCGTCACACCATGGAAGCTGGTTATGCCCGAAGTCGTTACTCTAACCTTTTTGGAGGAGGATGCCTAAGGTAGAATTAGTGACTGGGGTGAAGTCGTAACAAGGTAACCGTACTGGAAGGTGCGGTTGGATCACCTCCTTTTAAAAAGAGATTTTTAAAATTTATGGTTGATAATAAAAAAACGGGCTATTAGCTCAGTTGGTTAGAGCGCACCCCTGATAAGGGTGAGGTCTCTGGTTCAAATCCAGAATGGCCCAACGGGGGTATAGCTCAGCTGGTAGAGCACCGCCTTTGCAAGGCGGTTGTCAGCGGTTCAAATCCGCTTACCTCCACATGAAAAAATTGATAGAAAGTTTTAAATTCAAGGAACTAAGAGTTTATGGGGGATACCTTGGCATTCAGAAGCGATGAAGGACGTGGTTACCGGCGAAACACTTCGGGGAGTTGGAAACAAGCTATAATCCGGAGGTCTCCGAATGAGGAAACTTTTTATACTACTTATTGAATACATAGATAAGCAAGAGCGAACCTAGGGAACTGAAACATCTTAGTACCTAGAGGAAAAGAAAGTAAAAAACGATTCCCTTAGTAGCGGCGAGCGAAACGGGAGAAGCCTAAACTTAGTTATATTTCTATTAAGGGTAGTGGGACAATTGTTAATCGATTAGGACAATTAGACGAATAAGTTGGAATACTTAGCCAAAGAAAGTGATAGTCTTGTAGTCGAAAATTGAAATAATCAAATTGAATCCCAAGTAGCATGGAGCACGTGGAATTCCGTGTGAATCTACGAGGACCACCTCGTAAGGCTAAATATTCCTGAATGACCGATAGTGAAACAGTACCGTGAGGGAAAGGTGAAAAGAACCCCGGGAGGGGAGTGAAAAGAACATGAAACCATAAACTTACAACCAGTAGAAGGACGACTAAAACGTCTGACTGCGTGCCTGTTGAAGAATGAGCCGGCGACTTATAGGTAGTGGCAGGTTAAGGCAGAGAATGCTGGAGCCACAGTGAAAGCGAGCCTGAATAGGGCATATGTCACTAGTTATAGACCCGAACCCGGATGATCTAACCATGGTCAGGTTGAAGCTTAGGTAATACTAAGTGGAGGACCGAACCGACTGATGTTGAAAAATCAGCGGATGAACTGTGGTTAGGGGTGAAATGCCAATCGAATTCGGAGCTAGCTGGTTCTCCCCGAAATGCGTTTTGGCGCAGCGGTAAATGTTATAACTTAGGGGTAAAGCACTGTTACGTATGCGGGCTGGTAATTCGGTACCAAATCGTTGCAAACTAAGAATACTAAGTGTAGAGTTTACCAGTGAGACTGTGGGGGATAAGCTCCATTGTCAAGAGGGAAACAGCCCAGAGCACCAGCTAAGGCCCCTAAATAATTACTAAGTGATAAAGGAGGTGGGAGTGCAGAAACAATCAGGAGGTTTGCCTAGAAGCAGCAATCCTTTAAAGAGTGCGTAATAGCTCACTGATCGAGTAAACCTGCGCCGAAAATGTACGGGACTAAGTAATTTGCCGAAGCTGTGCGATATATTTTAAATATATCGGTAGGGGAGCGTTCTGTTATAGATTGAAGTATTAGTGTAAACGGATATGGACGAAGCAGAAGTGAGAATGTCGGCTTGAGTAACGAAAATATAGGTGAGAATCCTATACCCCGAAAACCCAAGGTTTCCTCCGGAAGGCTCGTCCGCGGAGGGTAAGTCAGGACCTAAGGCGAGGCTGAAAAGCGTAGTCGATGGACAACGGGTTAATATTCCCGTACCATTATTTATTGATAACGAGGGACGGAGAAGGCTAAGCTGGCCGGATATTGGTTACCGGTTTAAACGTTCAAGATTATGAGAAACGGAGAAAACGTTTTGAGTCAAGGCGTGAGTACGGAATGCTACGGCATTGAAGCAGTGTATGTCAGACTTCCAAGAAAAGCTTGCAATATCATAAATAAATAATGCCTGTACCATAACCAACACAGGTGGGTAGGTAGAGTATACTAAGGGGCGCGAGATAACTCTCTCTAAGGAACTCGGCAAAATGACTCCGTAACTTCGGGAGAAGGAGTACCTTATATTCTAAGGTTGCAATAACAAGATCCAAGCAACTGTTTACCAAAAACACAGGTCTCCGCTAAGTCGTAAGACGATGTATGGGGGCTGACGCCTGCCCAGTGCCAGAAGGTTAAAGAAGTTGGTTAGCATTAGCGAAGCTAATAACTGAAGCCCTGGTGAACGGCGGCCGTAACTATAACGGTCCTAAGGTAGCGAAATTCCTTGTCGGGTAAGTTCCGACCCGCACGAAAGGCGTAATGATTTGGATACTGTCTCGGAGAGGGGCTCGGTGAAATAGACTTGTCTGTGAAGATGCGGACTACCTGCACCTGGACAGAAAGACCCTATGAAGCTTTACTGTAACTTGAAATTGAAATTGGACTTTATTTGCGCAGTATAGGTGGGAGGCGTTGATTTTATTCTTGCGGGAATTTAGGAGCCATCAGTGAGATACCACTCTGGTAATGTTAGATTTCTAACTTTGTACCATAATCTGGTCAAAGAACAGTTTCAGGCGGGCAGTTTGACTGGGGCGGTCGCCTCCCAAATGGTAACGGAGGCGTACAAAGGTTTCCTCTGAACGTGTAGAAATCGTATCTAGAGTGTAAAGGCATAAGGAAGCTTGACTGTGAGACCTACAAGTCGAGCAGGGACGAAAGTCGGTCTTAGTGATCTGACGGTGCTGAGTGGAAAGGCCGTCACTCAACGGATAAAAGTTACTCTAGGGATAACAGGCTGATCTCCCCCAAGAGTTCACATCGACGGGGAGGTTTGGCACCTCGATGTCGGCTCATCGCATCCTGGGGCGGTAGTACGTCCCAAGGGTTGGGCTGTTCGCCCATGAAAGCGGTACGCGAGCTGGGTTCAGAACGTCGTGAGACAGTTCGGTCCATATCCGGTGTAGGCGTTAGAATATTGAGAGGAGCCTTCTTTAGTACGAGAGGACCGAGAAGGACATACCTCTGGTGTACCAGTTATTGTGCCAACGGTAAATGCTGGGTAGCTATGTATGGAGAGGATAACCGCTGAAAGCATCTAAGTGGGAAGCCCACCTCAAGATAAGTATTCTCATCACGAAAGTGAGTAAGGTCACGGTAAGACTAACCGTTTGATAGGCATTAAGTATAAATGTAGTAATATATGAGCTGAGATGTCCTAACAGACCGAGGACTTGAATTTTTATAGTTACTAAAATTACTAGTAACTATTTTTGCTTTGGTGTTTTTAGTGTACTGAGCGGAACCACACTGATCCATCTCGAACTCAGTTGTGAAACGTTATAAATCGACGACAATACTTGGAGGGAGACCTCCTGGGAAGATAGTTCAATGCCAAAGTTTTGATATTTCTATTCATAAGTTTCTTCTAAAAGGGCCCTCTAAGTCCTGTAGAGGCATTTTAATTCTAAAGAGGCACGATCTTTAAAACCTAAAGATCAAGTCGAGTACTTGAAAAAAACGATAACACGAGACAAAGTTATTAAATTTCAAATTGCAAATGCTAAGTCACTGAATACGGAAAATCTACTTAAACGTATTAACGGATTAAAATAGCTTTTTAGGCGGTTCTAAAAGGTTATTTTAATCCGTTAATACGTTTCTGTCTTTCTGGATCAGATAATTTCATAAATATAAAAACCTATTGTGTTTAATTATGAAATTCTATATAATTGGCTTAACCATTACAGGATGCTTGATAATTAGTTCTTTTTGATAAAGAACGGGTAACGAAATGTCACGAGATAAAATTTTTATTTTCCGTTTTTTAAATCGAAGATATTTAAAAACAAAGTCTTTCTTTTCTTGATTTCTAAAGATATTAAATTTAAATCTCGGTCGAGGAAGTTTTTGTTTTCTTCTTTTTCTTTCGATTCGAATTTCAGTGATAACTCGAATTAAAATATTTTTGATCACATAAATTTTAAGCAAACCTTGAGAAAAGATAACCTGAGACCCTGGTAGTAACACATTTTGTGCAAATACTAGTAAGAACCCACCGAACGTTAAGGAAGCATTTGGATCTTCGGAAGATAAGCTTGACAGAATTAAAACAGCAGCTGCAATAGTACCTCGACTTGCAGCTTCCTCAGGACTAGAAGCAGTAGTTAATGATTCAACTCCCTGTACAAATAATTTTGCAGGTGCAGTAGGATCTACGAATTTCAACCCAACAACAGCCTGTCCGATTGCTATCGCTCCATACTGAATCCCGAAATTAACTGCCCTGCTTTGAGCTTCGATGAGTAACTGCTCAGGAAGTTGTATCATAAAGCTACCAACTTCTTATAGTTTGAATATAATATCAGTTAGTTTTAGTGTAACACCAAGTAGTGTACAACAAACGAGTATTTTCAATAGTTCTTTTAAAAATTCTGGCATAAATGTTTTTGGTAATTAACTAGATAATCCAAGTATATAAAATTTCATAATTAAACACAATAGGTTTTTATATTTAATCTTTCCGACCGACCAAAAATCCTTCTATTTTGATTTGAAGGATAATACACACCTTTGAACCTAAACCAGCCTAAAATCGAAAAATAGAGCCCTTAGAAACGATTTTTGATTTTATTTGAATCTAATTGAGAGATACGTTTCTGTCTTTCTTGATCAGATAATTGAGTAACATAGATCGAAATGGTATCTAATTTTCGGTGACCAATGGTTTGTTTAACAAACTTGATATCTTTAGAATCTTTCCATAACTGTGTAATATAGCCAATTCTAAAACTGTGACATTTAGTTGCCCAGGTGCCCAGGAAGTTGCTTGGAAACCGATCGCATAACCTTATTCACGCCTTTGGTAATTGTTTCGCGGCGTAACTTTTGATAATGCTTAGCTTCCGATGTAAAAACATAAGCATCTGGTTCTTTGATTAAAAGAATAAATTGAAAATCTTTTTTTGGATCTTGAATAATTTTCTTGCCTTCCTTCGTTAGAAAGGCTTTGTGATTACTAGGCCCACGTTTGGATCGATCACTCGTAATCCAATTTTCTTTGAAGAGTGTTTCAAGCTAGCTGACTTTTAACGGCAATAATTAATTAATTAATCCGGATCCCTGATCCCTGTCATTGCTAAAATATAAAGAGCTTTATCTTTTTCTGATTCTTGAACCCTAGAATTTAGAATTAAATCTGTATACTAGTAAATATTTCTAAATCCCTTTTGAATTTATTTCTCTTTTAATTATAATCTATTTCCAATTTTTTATATTTAAAGATCGTAGATTTTTTGAATTAACATATTATCGAATTTGTAGCTCTTTAAAACTTTTTTTTATTCAATAATTTATTGTTGATTATATCATAACAAATGATTATTTATAGTCTCGTAAGTATAGTTCAAATCTAGATGCCCCGCATTTAATTAACACTATAATCTTGCAGTTAGATTAACTAATAAGATATACTAATCTAGTACTAGATTATAGTTTAAGGGAATGTGGTGAAATTGGTAGACACGACGGACTTAAAATCCGTTGCCTAGTGATAGGCGTGAGGGTTCAAGTCCCTCCGTTCCCATTTAAAGGGAAGTTTTAGAAAGAATTCTAATAGTTCTTAATAATTTAATGGAGATAAAAATCAATGTTAAAAATTTTTAAATTTCTTAGGTGTTCTCACGAAACTGTTATAACCTTTAGCTAATCTCGAATAGTAATTGAACAAGTTCGCAGTTAGAGTGGTGGTCGAAGTAAGTTAGATTCTAGTTCAGTCCACTTTTTTTCAATTGAAATAATTCTTTGTAACGTGATAAATTGAAATATTTTTCCATTATAAATAACGATTTTTCAAAACCCAAAAGTCATCTTTAGTAAGCCCGTCTCATAAGAGCTTTCGATGGGTTAGGAAATACTAAGCTTGAACTTCTATATAGAATCCTATTGATACGGGAAATTGACATTAGCTTCCAATGTAATGATTTTTTCTTCTTCTTCTGATGTTAAACAATCATTCTCTTGCGTTTTAGATTAGACACATGGATGCTCATCCTTTTCTGAAAATTTATTTGCAGATAAGGAACTTCCAACACTAACACCCCGAGATATCTCTGAGGGATCAATCCCTCAGAGATATCTTAGTTTAAACTCCCAATTACTTAAGAGATAAGAAGCTGGTGAAGGGATTTGAACCCCCAACCTACGGATTACAAATCCGTTGCTCTACCGTTGAGCTACACCAGCAATTTAAAATCAGAGGATATCAAATTCATATTAAATAGTCAATAAATTATTTAGTATTTTATAAGTCTTTTTATGCTTTTTTTAATTTATTGCTTATTATAAAAAATTCATATTCTTAAAATCCTATATATTTATAAGATTTTAAGAATACAAAGTTTAAACTTCAAATTGATTCCCGCGTCGATATTGTAAAAAAGCTGCAACAAAAAGACCAAGTGCAGACACGGTAATCAGACCTAAAACTATTCCAGATAATAAAGGTTCTACCATTTATTTATATTTTAATTAAATTTAAATCGTAAACGAAAATATCGTTTACATATTATTATATACGGATCCAATTCAATTGGAAATTTAAAATTATCTAAATCCGATAGCAGCTTGCCATACAAACGCTAATAATAAAAAGAAAACTGGAATAACTGGTAATACATCTACAATGGGACTAAAAATAACATATGCTTCTGGTAAACGAGATAATAATAAACTTTCCATAAGTAACAAATAATATAGTTCTAAAGTTTTATAAGAGTAATAATATTAATTCTACTATAAAACTATAGAAATTTTTGATTTATATTTATTAACCTAAGTATTATTTATATTAATTTATAATTAATATTTAATTATAATCGATTTTTATATACAATATGAAATATAAATTTGTAAATAAAAAATTTTATACAATAAAAATATGACAGCTACATTTTTACCCGCAATTTTAGTTCCTCTTGTTGGTTTAGTGTTCCCCGCATTTAGTATGGCATTATTCTTTATCTATGTTTCAGTCGATGATATAAACTAAAAATAAATTTCATATAATAAACTTGATAATATTATTGGTAAAAATAAAAAATTTTAGATTTATTTCTTATATTAAATAAGAACTATTAATTTAGTCTAATTTTTCAATATATCTTAGATACAAGCCTTTTCAATGAATTTTTTTCGAAAAAAGTGTCCGTCATGGCGGACTGTTTTTTCGAAAAATAAAAAACCATAAACTTTTCGGGGTGGGGTTATCATTTAAATGTCTTATAAGAGGCAACTAGGAGACTCGTGAAAGAGTTTTATAATCGGTTTAAGTAAAGATAATGAAATCTGCTCTCAGCGACTAATTAAAAAGTCTAGAATGAAAATAGATTAAGTTTCGGTTCCCTAAATTCTCAATTCAACAAATTTTATTATCTAATTTTTGTATCTGATTAGGTTTCGAACTCTGCCTCTAATTCAATATCTTCCTGTTTCTTTCGATATAAAATTTCATCTATTTCTTGTATATTTAATTTAGGGAGTATATGATAAAATTTTAGCCAGCGCATTTCATCATCTGAATTTATGAAGGATTCGATAGCAACTCTGATAATATCATCTGTTAATTTTGAAACAATAAGACATGGATAGTCAATTAATAAAAAAGCATTGTTTTCTAATGCATCGTTATAAATGTCTATTGGAGGAATCAAATACTCTATTTTTGTAATTTTAACTTTCATAAATTTTAATATACTTTAAGATCCAAATAATAAAGTTCATTTATTAATGTCTTAAATTTTGACATACATTTACCATTTGTACGGCTACTAACTCCAACAATCTCTGCACTAGTATCCAAAACTTCTACAAGCTATCGACCTTCAGGTTTTTTTACTACTACTTTCATTGGGCTAAGTAAGTTGATTTCTCATTTAGGTTAATAGTATAAAATCTCTTGTTTAAGTAGGTTTTTAACAGTTTTATATTCCCTTTATACCCTTGGATTTTTAAGAGAGGCCTTACATAATTTTTTTACAGCTTTTGTTTCAAAATTTTCAGATATGGAACGAGGCATATTATAAGCTTCTCGATGCCGATAACATTTTGTGGAATCCAACAAAAAATCTATACTAAGATATGTTTTTTTTCAACCTCATTTCGTTTTCTAAGTCTATGATGCAGTAATGAATTGGACCATCCTTCGACAAAGATAGATGATTGTGGAATTAATTTTTCCAATTCTGCTAAAATTCTCAATAATTTATCGTTCGTTCTGATTTCTAAATTTACTTCTGCTAGTTTTTTTAGAATCTTATTGATGCTAGGGATATCCGAGTTAGCTTGTGAAACTTTTGAAATAAGACTTTTGATTAATTCTTCATTCTTTCCTCCACATAGCTTAGAAACAAACTCTTCTAGCCATTAAGAATTTCGTAAGTCAGATTTTCTTCTAATTCTAACCGCCCCAATTGATTTATTCAAACTTGGCATCAGTATTTTTGGTTGGATATCTGATTTTCGATTACTTGGTTCAATTAATCCACTAGCATTTTGATCTAGCATAATACTAATAACCCTTTGTTGAGGAAGAGAATTCGTACCTCTAGCCTCAGCAGGTTTTACCTGACTAAAAATAATAATCCTTACTTCAAGAATCATAATAATTCGAAACGTTTTCCTCAAACTAACACTACCATAGCTAATCTCAATAAGAGTTTCATATTTTCAACGATTTTAAATCTTTGTGATAGTTTAGGCACGTATAGATGTTTAGCTTTATTTTGAGCATAACATATCTTAAAAAAAACAATTTTTTACCTTTACATTTTACTTATATAAACTCTGTTTATCTTCGACTTAAATTTCTCTGAGATAACTTTTTAAAGTTTTTCTCAAGTAGCAAATAATATTGAGTAATAATTTAAAAGTGAATCTTTAACTAGACTCTTATCTAAATTTTTACGGATTCTATTTCGATCTATTTTTTTCTTAAAAATAGATCGAAATCAACCATAAATTTCTATTTATCATTATTCCAACGTTCCAAAATTAAAGTATTTGATCCATCCGAATTTTGTTGGTATTTAACTGGCTGAAAACCCATTTTTTGACTCTCACCAATAATAACTTCACCGGCATATTGCTGTGCAATTTTATCGATAAAGTTTTCAATTGGATACAATTGTTCCCAGAAACTCATATCGACTACTAATTCATATGTTTCACCACTCCAACAAAATTGAATATCATAACCATTAGATTGTGGAATAACTAAATTAGTGTGATATGAGTCTGAATTTGACAATTGTTGAGTATATGAAATATTTAATCGATTTAAAGCTTTTTCTAAATAGAATAAATTTTGAAAACGAGTCTTCATATGTGTGAAATGTGACATAACTTCCTTTTGTACTAAATAAATTTGTCTATTATTTTAATAAATTTATTAAAAAAGTTACGTATATATTTAAATTTTATAAAATTGCTGCTTTTTTCAATAGAATTGACACAGTTTTTGTCGGTTGTACACCATAAGTTAACCATTTTTGAATCTTATCTGTATCAAAATTATATTTTTTTAAAATTGGATCATAGTAACCAACTTCTTCAATTGGTCTACCATCGCGTCTTGCAGAATTTTCCATAATAACTAATCGGTATGAAGGAGAACGTTTTCTTCCTATTCGTTTTAATCTTAATTTTAACATAAATTTAAATTAATTTTCTAATGTTATTTTATTAATACTATTGAAATTACTAAATAAGATTTTATATCTATAAGTTATCGACGAGAATAATACTCAATTACAAGTAATTCATCAAGATTTAATCTAATCTCTTCACGACTACAGTAATCTAAAATCTTTGCTTCTAGTTTTGACTCATCAAATTGTAAATTATAAGGAAGTTCTTTTATTTGATTATTTTTAATATTGTTAGTAACTAAATTTTTTGAAGTACTCTTTTCTTTAACACTAATAATATCGTTTAGTCGACATTGAAAACTTGGAATATTAATCACTTTTTTATTTACTGTAATATGTCCATGATTTACTAATTGTCTAGCTTGAACAATGCTTTTTGCAAATCCTAAGATAAAACAAATTGTATCTAAGCGCATTTCCAATAATTGAAGTAAAATTAAGCCTGTTACACCTTTTCGTCTTCGTGCTTCTTTAATATATCTAAATAATTGACTTTCAGTTAATCCGTAATTAAATTTTAATTTTTGTTTTTCTTCTAAGCGTATACCATATTCTGTTAATTTTTTCTTGTTTTCAGGAGAATTGCCATCTTTTCCCGGACGGTTCAGTTTTTTTGATTTTTTCGTTGTTAAGCCTGGTAATGGTCCTAATCGTCTACTAATTTTTAGTTTAGGTCCTCGATAACGTGACATAAAATAAATTTAATGGATAAATACTTTTTTATAAATACTTAAAATTATCAACAAGGGCGAGTGACCGGACTTGAACCGGCGAATGGTGGAACCACAACCCACTGCCTTAACCACTTGGCCACACCCGCCATATTGTCTTGACTAAGAGTTTATCAGTTAATATGATTATACGTCTAGATTATCGATTAAAATTTTTTAAAATTAGATATGGCTCAAATTAAACAATTTTTATTAAATGGTGAAAAATATTATATAAATAAAAGTATAAATATTTCTGATTTACTTGATTATTTTGATTACAATAATGCTCTTTCCATTTTAGAATATAATAAATCCATTTGTAATAAAATAAACTGGAAAGATACCTTTATTCAAGATCAAGATCAAATTGAAATTGTAACAATTGTTGGAGGAGGATAATTCTATAAGCTATTATAGAATTATCTACTAAAGAAGAATAGTCATAAATTTTCTTAACTAGCTTTTGTAAAAACTAAACCATTTGTTTTGCCATACCTTTCCATAAATCGTATAAATCGATCCCAGGCTTCTCGATTTTTCATAATGTAAATTGATTCGATTGATTCAGGTTTTCCATTTATAAATCTTGCATTCACATCACGTGTTTCTAGAATACCTTCTTCATCAACTAGATACATTCCAGTAATTTCACCTTCTTTTGCAGTCTTTTTATCTAAAATATTAGGATTTTTAAACCTGAATGTTGCTGTTCCAGTACTTCCATCTCTTGATCTGGTTAATCGAACATCTGGTAAAACTTTTTCATCAAGACCTTTTATAAACTGAATTTTAGCTTCCATAAATATATTTTTCACGAAAATATTTATACTCATTGTTATTACCTTAATATGCGAATTGAAATATCTCGAAACAACTAAATCTCTATAACTGGGGTGGCAGGATTCGAACCTACGAATGGCGGAGTCAAAGTCCGCAGCCTTACCGCTTGGCGACACCCCAGACTAACAATAATATAAAATTACTACAAAATAGAATACAAATATTGGGCAAGAAGGGATTCGAACCCCTGACACCGTAAATCGTAACCACGTGCTCTAGTCCACTGAGCTACAAGCCCAAAATATAATTCTTAATTAAGATTATACTATAAGTATATTCATTTAGTAAAGTTAAAAAAAATTAATAGAATTAAATTTTAAACTTGCAAAATAAATAATTATTGGATTACAGTAATCTCTTAAATATTTTTACTAGAAATATAAAAAATAATTTATTTAAAAAACATGGCAAAAAAAATTTTATATCAAGATAATGCTCGACGCGCCTTAGAACATGGAATGGAAATAATGGTTGAAGCTGTTTCCGTAACTTTAGGACCAAAAGGGAGAAATGTAGTATTAGAAAAATCATATGGTTCGCCTCAAATTGTAAATGATGGTGTTACGATTGCAAAAGAAATTAATTTAAAAGATCATATTGAAAATACTGGAGTTTCGTTAATTCGCCAAGCAGCATCCAAAACAAATGATGTTGCAGGAGATGGGACAACCACAGCAACTGTTTTAGCATATGCTATGGTTAAAGAAGGGTTAAAAAATGTTGCAGCTGGTGCCAATCCGATATCTATTAAATTAGGTATGGAAAAAGCAGCACAATATTTAGTAACTCAAATAAATGAATTCGCTCAACCCGTTGAAGATATTCAAGATATTCAACATGTAGCATCCATTTCAGCAGGAAATGATGGTATTATTGGTTCACTAATCGCGGATGCATTAGATAAAGTTGGAAAAGATGGAGTTATTTCATTAGAAGAAGGAAAAGGAATTCTTACAGAACTTGAAATTACAGAAGGAATGAAATTAGAAAAAGGGTTTATTTCTCCATACTTTATAACAAATACAAATAAAATGGAGGTTTTATATGAAAATCCATATATTCTTCTTACAGATAAAAGAATTACTTTAGTTCAACAAGATTTATTACCAATTTTAGAACAAATTACAAAAACAAAACGACCACTCCTTATTATTGCTGAAGATGTTGAAAAAGAAGCATTAGCAACATTAATTTTAAATAAATTACGTGGTATTGTTAATGTTGTTGCTATTCGAGCACCTGGTTTTGGAGAATTACGTAAACAAATGTTGGCAGATATTGCTATTCTAACAGGTGGAACAGTTATTACACAAGATGCTGGATTAAGTTTAGATAATATTCAATTAGAATTATTAGGACAAGCTCGCCGAATAATTGTGACAAAAGACTCAACAACAATTGTAGCTGATGGTCAAACTTTAGAAGATATTAGAGTACGCTGTGAACAATTGCGAAAACAAGCAAACATAGCAGATACAGCATATGAAAAAGAAAAATTACAAGATAGAATTGCTAAATTATCTGGAGGAATTGCAGTTATTAAAGTTGGTGCAGTAACCGAAACCGAAATGAAAGATAAAAAATTAAGACTAGAGGATGCAATTAATGCAACACGTGCAGCTGTTGAAGAAGGAATTGTTCCAGGAGGAGGTTCAACATTAACCCATTTATCAGAAAACGTTGTAACTTGGTCTAAAAATAATTTAAAAGAAGATGAGTTGATTGGAGCAATAATAATTTCTCGAGCGATTTTAGCTCCATTACGTCGAATTGCCGAAAATGCTGGAATTAATGGTCCAGTTATAATTGAAAAAGTTCAAGAACAAGAGTTTGAAATTGGTTATAATGCTGCGAAAAATATATTTAAAAATATGTATGAAGAAGGAATTGTAGATCCTGCTAAAGTAACTCGTTCTGGTTTACAAAATGCGACGTCAATTGCTAGTATGATTTTAACTACTGAATGTATTATTGTTGATGATACGTTAACTTTAGATAGGTCTTAAAATATTGTTTGTTAAGAATAAGGGACTAACGTTTGAATTAATTTAATTTTTACTAGTATGTCATTTTTCCAATTGTTGAAATTAAGACAAATCGCAAGAAACAATGGCTTATAGAAATTGCTATAGCAAAACAACTTTTTACGTCATTGTATCCATTTCAGTTTCCTAAGTCTTTTCTTATTTCCAAAAGCAAGAATGACTTATTATTAAAGGTTAGACTAATTCAATCTTTATCTTCTAATGAGGAACAAAAGATATTTTATTTTGATCAGTTTTGTCAACAAGTTTCTGTTAGTGGTAAACGTATGGTTCAATTAAAAAAAACATGATTCGATTATTTCAACTCTGCCTTCAACACAAACTTATAAAATCTGAGCTAGAGATAATTTATAATAGTGGAAAAAAAAGACATATTCGAATCGAGGAATTAACTACTTCCATTGTAACAAGAAGAATTCAATCTTTTCAGTTTAATGAAAATAAAAGTATTATCGCAATCAAATCATCTATTTAAAATATGGACAAATAATTTACAATATTATTGCGGAATTAGAGAAAATGATACCTGCATTAGTGCAGGGTTAGACATACCTTGTAAAAAAATTAACTCAGTAATCAGTTAGAAACCTTGTTAAGCCAACAATAACAGTATTTTATGCATATTTATAGTAAAAATTCTGGCGATAAAAAGATACTACTTTAAGTTCAAAAGTGGTATCTTTTTATCGCCAGAAATAACTTCTAAAGATTTTTTATATTTCGTATATAATATATAATAAGTATACTCAAATCAAAATTATGGAGGAATTCTTTCTTATGGATCCGAGAACAATAGTTCAAATTACACAAAACTATTCACAACCTGATAACCCGGTTAGAATTGAAAAATATTTGGTGGTAAACAATTCTTCTAAAAATCAATTTGAGTCTTATACTATTGATAGACCCAGAAATTACCAATGGTCCGAAGAATACAAGCAACAAATAGCTGGTGAATTATCGCAACTAGAGCAAAATAAAAAGCTCTATGATCAGATATGTGAAACACAAAAACCTTTAATGTTAATCGGTTCAAAATCTACAATTTCAGAAGATAACCTAGATGGGTTATTGCAACTAAAAGGTGGAGATCTGAGTCCTTTAACAAAAATTTTGTTCAGAATCGTCTTAGTTTGGGTGATGGAAAAAAACGCTGCGACAACCAAAGGATTTATGCCTGGGCAAATTAACCCAGCTTTTGGACATCCAGTTGCGGCAGGGCCCGCTCCACGAATCGCCCCAAAGCTTCAAGAGAGTCCGATTAACAGAAATAACCCAAACCACGGAACTTGTAAAAAAGCGCCAAATCAATTTGAAACAGTGAAATTCAATGATGGATATAAGGCTGAGGTAGGAAATGTTCAATTAGATCATATATTAGTCAAACACGGTCATAATTGGGGAATTAATGATATTGACTTAAAAAATACTAAAGATGCAAATAATAATTTATTACCTGGTATACCAGAACAAATAAGAACTCGACTTACACCTACCAATCGTGAAAAACTTCTTACTGGTATTCAAGATATGGCTAGTAGTCCTAAGTTAGAATCATATCCAAATTCTCCTATAAATGGAGAGATGGGTCGAGCATATTTATGTCCAGATACTGGATTATTTATTGGAATTGATAAAAATAATATAATTCGAAAAGCCTATGTTGCAAGTGAAAATTTGATTAATTATCTACGAACAAACTGTACATAATAACAACTCATTAATTATTAAAATTTTATTAAATATGATAAACAATAAACAAGAACTTTTTAAACTATTAAAATATTCGAATGAATTAAGAAACAATAACAAATCTTTATTCAAAGAAAATCCTGAAAAATCTAGAAAATTATCAAGATTTTTAATAATAATTGAAGAAAACCTTCATTTAAGACAAAAAGATACATACATTGAATTAATGGATATTTTTTTAAATAACAACATTGATGCAGAAGATTTTTCTTTTTGTTTCATTACAAAATATGATAACATAAATCAGACTTTACGAGAAATGAAACAAGATTTTGAAAAAAGATTCGATGAATTATCAAATCTTTTAACAGAGAATAAAAAATACCAAATTGGAATGTCTCTTATGTCAATGTATGACTATTGTGATGATTTTAATCCCAACTGTAATTCATCAATCACTGATGAAGAAAATTTAAAAAATTATGCAAAAATTTTGTTAACCGAACTAAAACGAGCTTAAATTTTAAAAATTTAAGCTCGTTACAAAAATAGTTTTATCATAAGAAACAAATAGATATATTACCTAAACTTGATTTATTTCCATTCTAGACCCCTTAAGATATCGCTGAGAGCATATTTAATTATCTGTTCCCCCCTCATAAAATATTTCACTCACTCCCACACCGGGGCTGTTCATCTGGGGTAAACCCTAGACGAACCTACATTTTTTTGTAGTGTAGTCTTCAAAGATAGTAGTATCACAAATAAAATATGTTAAGATACATTTTGACTACTAAAGAAGAAGGATGTTTAAATAAATTCCAAAAAATCGCAAATAGGCTTATGCAAGGGTAAGTTCAAAATTCCAAGAAGACAATTCGTATTTGGAAAGGTAGAAGAACGAATTTCTTAGACTTGGTATTCCAGTAAAAAACATTCGGGTAGAAGTAAGCTCTGCCGCTCATAAAATTCAAGATCGCCAGGGTTCATATAATTTGATTGATAATGAATTGAAAGATAAAATAATTAAGTTTACAGTAAGCAACTTTTTACCGTTCATAGGCAAATCAAAAAATAATTATTATATTCTTCATTTTATAATTATAAATTAATTAAGGTTATAATAAAAATTATCACTAAGTCTAAGATTTAATAGTTGATCCAGATTAAAATAAAAAGAATAAATGAAATTGCATTCATTTTTATATAAATTAATTAATTAATTAATTTTTTCAATCTTTGCTTATAATACTATATTAGCTAACTTTTCTCTAGTTTAGTTGTAAGAAAGTCAAAAACCATTATTAATTATATTAAGGAATGTATTACTATGGCATTACCATGGTATCGTGTTCACACTGTTGTTTTAAATGATCCTGGAAGATTAATTGCGGTACATTTAATGCATACAGCTTTAGTTGCAGGTTGGGCAGGATCAATGGCTTTATATGAATTAGCTGTTTTTGATCCATCAGATCCTGTTTTAAATCCAATGTGGCGTCAAGGGATGTTTGTTATGCCTTTTATGACTCGTTTAGGTATTACTGATTCTTGGGGTGGTTGGAGTATTACAGGTGAAAGTGTTTCAAATCCTGGTATTTGGAGTTTTGAAGGTGTAGCACTATCACATATTATTTTATCAGGTATGTGTTTCTTAGCTGCTATTTGGCATTGGGTTTATTGGGATTTAGAGTTATTCCGTGATCCTAGAACTGGTGAACCGGCTTTAGATTTACCAAAAATCTTTGGGATTCATCTATTTTTATCAGGTTTAGCATGTTTTGGTTTTGGAGCATTCCATGTTACCGGTTTATTTGGTCCTGGTATATGGGTTTCAGACGCATATGGTATTACCGGAAAAGTTCAACCAGTAGCACCATCTTGGGGTGCAGATGGTTTTAATCCATTCAATCCAGGTGGTATTGCGGCTCACCATATCGCTGCGGGTATTTTTGGTATCTTTGCTGGTATTTTCCATTTAACTGTACGTCCACCACAACGATTATATCGTGCATTACGAATGGGTAATATTGAAACGGTATTATCAAGTAGTATTGCTGCTGTTTTCTTTGCTGCTTTTGTAACATCAGGAACAATGTGGTATGGTGCTGCTGCAACACCAATTGAATTATTTGGTCCAACTCGTTACCAATGGGATAGTGGCTACTTCCAACAAGAAATTGAACGACAAGTTGAAACATCAGTAAGTGAAGGATTATCAGAAAGTCAAGCATGGTCAAGAATTCCAGATAAATTAGCATTCTACGATTATATTGGAAACAATCCAGCAAAAGGTGGTTTATTCCGTGCTGGTCCAATGAATAAAGGAGATGGTATTGCTGAAGCTTGGCTAGGTCATCCAATTTTCCGTGATAAAGAAGGTCGTGAGTTAACAGTTCGTCGTATGCCAGCCTTCTTTGAAACATTCCCAGTTATTTTAGTTGATAAAGATGGGATTATTCGTGCTGATATTCCATTCCGTCGAGCAGAATCCAAATATAGTATTGAACAAGTTGGTGTAACAGTTGATTTCTATGGTGGTAAATTAAATGGTCAAACATTTAAAGATGCTCCAACAGTTAAGAAATTTGCTCGTAAAGCACAATTAGGAGAAGTGTTTGAATTTGATAGAACAAGCTTAGAATCAGATGGTGTATTTAGAAGTAGTCCACGTGGTTGGTATACTTTTGGTCATGCTAACTTTGCTTTATTATTCTTCCTTGGTCATTTATGGCACGGTGGTCGAACAATCTTCCGTGATGTGTTTACTGGTATTGGTGCAGAAGTTACAGAACAAGTAGAATTTGGTGCATTCCAAAAACTTGGTGACAAATCAACGAAAAAACAAGGTGCTGTATAACTTATAGCCCGGTTTTTACAATTATTTATAATTTAAATAGGATCAAACAATGGAAGCTTTAGTTTATACATTTTTACTTATTGGTACTTTAATGGTAATCTTCTTTGCCGTATTTTTCCGAGAAACACCTCGAATTATTAGAAAATAAAACCAGTTTATTTGGTTTTATTTTTTAATCTTCATGTTCCTCAAATGGATCGCGTAAATTTTTAGAAGTTGGTCCAAACGCTGTATAAATTGAATATGCAGTAATTCCTAAAAGTAAACTTGATACAAAAATTACGATAATAGTTGCTGTTTCCATGTTATTTAGTACTATATTAATAATTTAGTATTATATAACATATATTAGAAAAATTAATTTATTAAAAATATAAAATATTTTTATGGCATTACGAACAAGATTAGGTGAAATTTTACGTCCATTGAATGCTGAATATGGTAAAGTGGCACCTGGTTGGGGAACAACTCCAATCATGGGTGTAGTAATGGTTGCGTTCTTAGTATTTTTATTAATTATTTTACAAATTTATAATTCATCGTTAATTATTGAAAATGTTGACGTAGATTGGACAAACGGTATTGTATAATACTATAATATAGAAAATAATTTAAAAGGTAATGTAAACCTTTTAAATTATAAAAATTAAATAAATTAAATATATATATACATATATGGATATCATCAGTCTAGGTTGGGCCGGTTTAATGACAATGTTTACTTTTTCATTAGCATTAACTGTTTGGGCTCGAAATGGTTTTTAATTATTTAAACTTTTTGTAAAAATATTATGGAATTAATCAGAACAATATTTCCTTATGCAAGTCCAGAAATTGTTAGTACCGCAGCTATATGTTTCTTTATGACTTTATTTGGTCTTTCTTTAGGATTTGCCTTGTTAAAAGTGCAGGGTGAATAAAAAAGTTATTTAATAATAATATTTTCTATATTATTATTAAATAACTTTTTTTTAGTTTAAAAAATAAGGATAATTCAATTATTTGTGAATGTAAAATTTTATGGATCGAGGATAGTTCAGGTTGTACTGGAAAATCTAAATTTCAAAAATGGCTTAGGTTAGAACAAAAAGATTATTGCACGTAAACTTCCAGTTAGCACGGTTGAAAGACTCATATTAGCTATTACAAAGCTGACTGATCAAGAAGACTTAGACTTATTAATGATTAACCTAACTAAATAGAGAGGTCAGGATAAATAAATGACTGATATATTTGCAACTATTGAAGATATAAAGGATGGTTACGTTGTAGATACTATGTATGGTAAGTATTTTGAGGCAATTTTTACTTCGCCTATTATGGATGAAAAATTAGATAATCATATATCAAGTTTATCACTGGATCGTTCGTTGAGGTTGAATATAAATTCAGATTTTTCAATTGAATATCATAAACAAAATGAAAATGGAACCGTTTCCCCAATTAGTTTAGAAAAATTAAAATTATAAAATTTTATTTTGTATGGTAAATAACAATTCTACAACCTTTATTGTTTCTGAAAAAGTTGGTGTCGTTTTAGGTAGTGCTGTTAGAAAAATTGTATTGATAAGTTACGTTGGTCTAGCAGCAATATACATTATAAAAAAATATTCTGGAGGTAATTAAGATACCATTACTATTTGGTATTGGAAAAAAATTGTTTGTTGAAGCTCCTGAAGCATGTATAGAAGCCGCTTGTGATTTATGTCTTGGTTTTGTCAAAGGAACCTGTGGTGTTAGTTTATATACTACTAAAGAGTTTGAAGAAGTTAAATAGTTAAAGAGACTAGCAGAATCCGTATTAAAAAGAAGATCTTCGTTTGTCACTGATGAATCAGTCTGTGAAGGTATAAAAGATGGTAGTATAAAAGTTTTAAGTAAGTTTAAAAGGAACTTACCAGATAAAACTGTAGAAGCAGGTGTTGGAGTAGCTGCAACTTTAGTTTGTAAAAAAGCATTTCTACCACGATTTCGTGATGTTTTAATAGATGCATGTGTTACAATTACACATTGTTTATAATAGCTTAATATTATAATATTAGGTTATATAATTATATAAATTAATACTTAGGCTTTCAATTTATTGGATAGTTTTGAGAATTAACTATTGATAAGTTAAACACACAATAGTATCTTATTGAGAGTATACGATTATTGTTACCTTTACGTAATAAATTATTACCATACTATAAAAAGGTAACATCAGTTATGACCCTTTTATATCAAGGAATTAATTATTTAGGGTGACTTTGAAATACTTATGGTAACAATAATAAATTTTTAACTATCTAAAATATTTTCTAGTTTAATTTGTCGAGTAAACGACATTAAAAAATCAAGATAATTAATGATTAAATAAATATACCGTTTTATGCTTAAAAAAACAAGTATTAAGTTTTCTCAACGAGAAAAATCTGAGTTACGAAATGCTGAAGTCGCAAAAACTGCGGGAGAAGTTGTTAGAGATAGAATGATCGAAGTTGGAATGAAAGCTATTGAAGAAAGTGCTTATACTACACAGGTAACAAGAGCAACAGAATCCTTGAACTTGCTGAAAAGGCTAAAGATGCAGTTGATGGCGGAACAGCACTAGCGGGTGATACTGAATCAGCAAGCGCTCTAGGTCGGATTGGATTTAAAGCAACAAAGGATATTGCTCGTGGTGATAAAATTTGTACTGGGCTTTGCCTTGTATCGGCCGGATGCGAAACTGTTGCATTAGGATGTTCAACAATAAAAATAATACCATTTAGAGGTCGAATCTATATAGGAGCAAAAATTGTTAGCAAAGGTTGCATATCTTTTAGAAATGCCTGTGCGGGTGACGGGTGCTAAAATTTTTTTAACAGTAGGTATCAAGTATTTTTACTTTGCCTGCTGTTTAACATCCTAGAGTTTTTTGCTTTTCGTTGAATAAATAATTAATTTAGAAGGTATATTTAAATGGTAAAATATTATTATGAGAATTTGTTGTCAAACCAAAACTTAACAGCAACGACAAATATTGCATGGGTTGCAGATATTATAACATTAAGGCTATTCAGAGACCAAAAAGCCTATGTTTTTCTTTGTATTGATATACATACGAACTATATTGTAGCAGCTCTGATTAGCAAGCAGCCGATTACTGCACAAAGTATTATTAGAAGTATAGAAAGAGGTATGAAACAAAGACTGGAAATTAGTAAAAAAAAGCTAATTATACACACTGATAGAGGAACACAATTCTCTAGCAAAATGTATAACACGTTTACAAAAAAATATAAAGATTATTTTAATCCTAGTATGGCACGCGAGAATACTCCAACGGATAATTCTGTTGCGGAAAGATTTATGAGAACGTTCAAAAATCATAAAATCTATAATACAACTATAGAAGAAAAACTATCTAATAGCATTGCAATAGAGCCTAATTTTAAATCTTATAGAGCTACTTTAAATAGTTACGTAAACAGTTTAAATGGTAAACCTAACAAAAAGTCTGCGGTGGCCCCTCATAAGCATGACACGGACGTTTCAACGGCTTCTATATTGATGGTTGATCCTAAGTACCCTCAAGCAAGATCGAAACATGTAGCGAACGATTTTAGAATCGATGAGGTTGAAAAATTTAAAGCAGAAAATACTAAAGTTATCGGATTATTATCTGAATTAGCTGCAAGAAAAGCTGAATTAGTCGATAAAACTCCCTTTGATAGTTTTAAAAATGATATTGCCTTACAAGTGATTGATAACAGGCTTAATGAGATTTACGCTACTATACAAAATAATCCCCAAGCTACCAAACAATTTGTTGAAGAAGCTATAGAACCAATAGAGGACAGTTTAAGTCAACTTCATAGCAAGGTTGATCAGTTACTTTCAAAGAGTAAAAAATATAAAGAGACGTTACCTCTTCGAGACCCTATTGACATGAATTTATTTCCGATATTCTTCACTAATGCTGGAAGTAAAGCAATCCGACAACAAGATTTAAAGCAAGCGCAATTGAGAGTAGCCTATAGTTTGTTATATTACACAGGACTTAGAATCAATGAAATACGTAAAATAACACATAAGCAAATTCTTGATGCTATTACTTCTTCTCAACTTAATGCAATTCACCATAAGACAAAGCAAGCTCATATACATGTATTATCAAAAAATGGCGTAAAAGAATTAAGTCTTGAGTACACGATTATTTTTAGTAAGTATGGATATCAATACTTATTCGGAAAAAGTAAACCAATTTATCAAAAAGCTCTCACTAGGCTTATCAATAACGATTTAAAAAATACTTGTCAAGCTTTTGACATCTCATATAATATTAAGTCTCATAGTTTTCGTATTAATATGATTTCAAACTTATTAAAAACAACGACTGTTCAGCATGCTACTCAGATTATCGGACATAGTGATATTAATTCTACTATGAGTTATCAACGTTACGCATTATCTAAAAAAGAAATACAAAAAAAAAGGATTATGTAATTTACTATACAATATTATTTTATTTCAACGTTGGTAAAATTATTATTTAATATGCCGGTCGAAGATTATAAACCTTCTGTCTTTTCGATTTAGAAAACCAACTGTATCTTATTCATTTTCCCGTCCTTTACGATATTGAGGTTCAATTTTTTCAGACTTTGGATCTTTGACAAATTCTGAAAGATTATCGGTGAATTTTTCGTAACTTTTTTTGTTTTGTTTCGTTCGGGGTTTACCTGTTTTTCGATCTCGGATTATTTTTCCGTCTGGTCCATAATCTGGATCTAAACCAAAGTCAGTGCCATTTCTTAGCAGGGTTATACTAAGCTAGGCAATAAAGACTTCAAATAGAACTCAGAATTTATCTATACATGAAGAGCTTTATTTACCTGCCATTTATCGCAAATCGAATACTAAATACTCCAGCAAGAATTAGAATATTAATCTAATTCTTAATATTTTCGGTAAATTTAAGATATTTGATTCGCCTTGTTATATCGGAAGCAGTTAAATTTTTTATCAAAACATATTTTTTTTTAATACTTTTCAATACAATTCTTAGCTGATTGGAAATAATTTTCTCTTTTATCAATTCCTTTAATAATTGAATCATATTTTCTTTAATTTTAATAAAGGTCATCATTTCGAACATTAATTGGATTAAAAAATTCTTCACTATCAAATATTTTTCTTTGTTCCTGACGGCTAAAGATTTCATCAATCGAATTTTTAATCGTAAGTCATTTTTTTGTCTTGAAACAATAAACGACTTAGGCAGCTGAAAAGGATATGGAAAATAAAAGAGCTCCTCTGCTGCAAATACTTCTATAAACCAAGCATTACCTAACGGGTTTACCCCAGATGAACATTAATTTTCGATTCTATTCTTTTAAATTTCATAAACTGCATAAAGTCTTAAATTTCAAAATTAATGATTTGGTATTTATGGGATGCAATTTCAAGAGACTTTGAAATGTATTTTGAGAGGACGTCTAGACTTAATTTAAGGGACCTTACTAGACTCAGCTGGTGATAATTATCTTTTGGGAAAATTTAGTTTAAAATAAGCAAGTTTGAGTGCTGAATACGAAAGATAAAATAATATACCCTGAGGGTCACGAGAATAGGCCAGAGTTCAAAATTCTTAAGGTTTCGCTAAAATTATAGCTAAAACTTCAAACAGGCTTTTAAAAGCTTGTTTGAAGTTTTAATATTCTTGAATCTTTAGAAGAAATTCCTTAATTCTATCTCTAAAACTTTTTTCTGAAATTTCATCTTCAGTCCTCAACTCGTCATCTAGCTCTAATATTTGAATATCACTGAATAAATTTTCAATCAAGATAGTAAAGCCTTTTAAACTTGGATCCGGCTCAAATACTCGTAACTTTTCGAAATCAGATTTGAGTTTTTCTTTGGATTCTTCAATTTGAGAATCAATTTCGTAGAATCGATCTATATATTGATCAATATTGATCAAAATCGATCTTATCTTCCAAGAAATCGACCATGGCTTCGATAAAATTGTTTTTTTTCCACCTAAAATGATCTGAAATTTGACTTTGATAGTTTAAGAGTTCTTTCTCTTTTTCTAATGAAAGGTACTCAACAGTTTTTTCTAATTTTTATTAATACTCTAAAAGATCAATAATCGAGTTCAAAAGGAATGTAATATTTTTATGGATGGTTACCGATACTGAAATGTCTTCTGAGAAGGCTCTAATAATCGATTTAAGGGCACTTGATAGACTAAGTAGGGATGTATTAGTGGAAAATAGATCTACTGATTGGTAAATAGTAGATCTATTGATTAAATGAGATAAATATTTTTATTCTTCTTGCAGTTTTAATAGCAAGATTTGGGCACAATCTTTTAATTCTTTCTCGTCAGACATAGCAATCTCAGGATCTGGGCTAAAACTGTCACAAGAACCATGAATCTGTGTCAGTAGTTTACCTAGTTGCGGTCGACTAGGTTCTAGAAAATTTGCCAATTCTACGGATTCAGCTCTTTTC